TTTGGTTCCAATAATCTGCATCAACATTTAGTGCAAAAGCTTCTCCATCCCAATTAAAACTAATATTTTTATTTTCGCCTTGAGGTAATATTAAACTTTTTCCATTTGTTAATTCATTAGTTTTAAAATTTGGAATTTCTAACTTATCTAATGCTTTTTCTAAATAAAATAAATTTTGAAAACATGTTTGTATATTTGTAAAGTGAGACATAAAATTATCCAAATCTATTTATTATATTATTTCTAATTTGAAAACTCAAATTAAATATTTTAAACACTCTAATTTACTATTATTATAGTTATTTAGGTTAATTTTTACGTCTATTTATATTGTTCAAGCTTAAATTATTATTGTTTAAGATATAAATTTATATCTTAAACAATAATAATTTAAGCTTGAACAATCTCAGCTTTTTTTAATAAATATAATACCGTTTCACTAGGCTGTGCGCCTACTTTTAGCCAACTAGTTATTTTTGCTATATCAAATGAAGATTCTTTAGTAATAGGATTATAAAATCCTAATTCATCAATAGGGCGACCATCTCTTCTTGTAGCTTGTTCCATAACGACTATACGATATGATGCTAAACGTTTTCGTCCTGTTCTTTTTAAGCGTAGTCTTAACATAATTTTAAATATTAATTTAATTTTAATAAGGGAAAATAATAAAGTTCGTCAATTTATTTAAGATTATCGACGTGAATAATATTCAACTACTAATAATTCTTTTACATCTAAATTGACATCATTTCGATCACAATAATCTAAAACGACTGCTTCTAAATTTGATTGATCAAATTTTAAATGAGCAGGTAAATCAAGTTTTTTATTATCTCTTAAGTTAGTTTCGATTAATTTTTTAGATGTTGATTTTTGTTTAATTCTAATAATGTCATTTACTCTACATTGAAAACTTGGAATGTTCACAATTTTATTATTTACTGTTATATGTCCATGATTTACAAGCTGTCTTGCTTGAGTAATTGTCGAAGCAAATCCTAGCGTGTAACATATCGAATCTAAGCGCATTTCTAGTAATTGTAATAAAATTAAACCTGTAACTCCTTTACGTCGACGAGCTTCTTTGATATATCTATATAGCTGACTTTCTGTTAGACCATAATTAAATTTTAATTTTTGCTTTTCTTCCAAACGAACACCATATTCAGTTAGTTTCTTATTATTATCAGCATTAGCTTTTCCATGTTGACCTGGCCTAATATTATCTTTTTTTGATTTTTTTGTAGTTAGACCCGGTAATGAACCAAGGCGTCGGGTAATACGTAATTTAGGGCCTCTATAACGTGACATATAAATTTTGTTTATATTTAAATTTATTCTATTTTATCAATCTTAATTTTTTATCTAGGGCGAATGATCGGACTTGAACCGACGAATGGTGGAATCACAACCCACTGCCTTAACCACTTGGCTACACCCGCCATATAATATATCTACAACTATAATATCAACTTAAACTAGTTTAAGTCTAGATCTCATTAAAAAAATTGAAAATTTTTAATTATATAGAAAAATAATGTTAGGAAAAAAATTTTTTTTAAATGGTCATGAATTTTTTATGTTCGAAGATAAAACAATTTCTGAAATTTTAGAGTATTTTAATTATCAAAATTCTTTATTTGTTATTGAATATAATAACTTAATATGTGACCAAACTAAATGGTCACATATTAAAATTAGTTCAAATGATAAAATTGAAATTATTACCATTGTTGGAGGAGGATAATTCTAAAACTTTTTAGAATTATCTTATCAAGAACGAAGTTCAGCTTTAAAATGGCTAACTAAAACCAATTCAAGATTCTTAACTATATTTTCTATTAATTTATTTTCTAAGGTTTTTTCTTGTGATTGAAAAATTAATTGTAAACATAAACTAATATGATTAGGTGGTAAAAATTCTGATTGATACTCATCTAAAAATTTTATGTCATTTAAAAATTTAGTTCCATTTTTTAATAAAATGTTTCGAATTTCACTAAAACTTATATTTCGATGAATTATAAATGATAGATCTTTAACTATTTTAGGATATAAAGAATATTCTTTATAAATCGTTATTTTATTTGTTTCTAATTCATTTTTTATTGAATCAAAATCAAATTCAAATAAGTAGAGTTCAGAACTAATGTTCAATTTAGCAGCCAAAATTGGATTAATTTGACCAAATATGCCTAACAATTTATCATTAGGTAAATAAAGTTCAGCACTTCTATAAGGATGTAATATATTACTATAATCTGGGTTTGAAGCTAATTTCCAAGTGGAAGAAATTTTTAGTTGTTTAATCAGACCCTCAATTTTACCTTTTGCTCTAAACCAATTTAAGGAATTCCCTGATTCTGACCAATTATTTTTAATTTTAGTTCCACCAAAAATTCCACTAATAATTTCTTTTTCAGAAAATCCGACTTTCTTATCATAAAAGTATGTATGACCATACTCATAACCATCAAAATAATAATTTCCTTGATTTATATTTTCTTTGATTGTTTTTATCAAACTAGGTAATAAACTCATACGAAGATTTGCAGAATCTATTAATAAAGGATTAATTAATTTGACAGGTGTTTGATTTAAATCTTGATTTCCGACTAATGAATAATGAATTAATTCATTGAAACCTAAATTTAAAAAATAACTTGAAAGTTTTTTTCTAGCTTTGTAACTAGGATCTTCTAACCCAATACGTTGAATTTTTGGTAATCTAGTTAAAAATTGATTAAAGCCATGAATTCTCCCAATTTCTTCTATTAAGTCAATAGATCGAGTTATATCGTCATTTCTAAAATAAGGGATTTCTACGTCCCAGCTTAAATCAGATTTTTTAAATTCATATGAAAATTTTAACCGATTCAAATATTTAGAAATTAAAATCGGGCTAATATAATTTAATGAACTCTTGTCACTTCCTTTTATTGGTCCTAATATTTCATTGATTAGAGGATACGACAATTTAATACATTTTGGTTTTTCTTCGAGAATATCAGAAAAAGTTTTTAATTTACAAACTAAGTTCGGATTAGAAATTTTTAATAGTCCTAATAATCTATATAATGCATTGAATAACTCTGTATTTTTAATAGATTTTTCATAACGTGCTGATCTATCAGTACGTAGTCCCAAAATACGACTCTGTTTACGGATAAAACTTGAATTAAAAACTGCCGTTTCGATTAATAAGGCTGTTGTATCTTTTGTAGGAGTAAACTGAATTTCTGGAATTAAACCAGCAATACTTATTACTTCATTATTTGCTTTCACTAATAAAGTTGAATTTGTTAAATTATATTCAATATTATTATTTCCAGTAAATTTTTGATTTTTGATTTTATTTGTTAATGTTAAATCAAATTCTATTGAATTTATTTTAGACTGAATTTCACACAAATCATAAAATTCCAGAGGATAACCTGTTTCAAGTAAAATAAAACTCTTATAATCTGATAAATTATTTTGAGGAGTTATTCCACAAGTTTTTAGTTTATTAGTTAACCAAATAGGTGGATTTGTGTTCGTTAAATTTTTAACAGTTACAGCTAAAAAGATTGAAGTTTCACTATGTTCTATCGATGAGACAAAATATTTACTAAATTTTTCTTGCCAATTTGAGTTTTGTTCTAAATACTTGGAAAATTTATAAGGTTTGTCTAATATAGTACTCATTTCTCGTGAAATACCATTTATAGATAAGCTGTCAGAACGATTTGCTGTTGAAGAAATATCTAAAGTTATAGTTTTTATATTATTTTCTTCGACCTCAATTTTTTCTTCGACTTCAAATCCAGCAAGTGTTAATTTTTCAATAAGATAATCTAAATTAATGTTTTGAATATTAATGATTTCATTGACCCACTTTAGGGATATCTGCATTGTAAATTTGTTATGTAATTAATCTTTATGTCGCTTTTGTGAAAACTAATCCATTTGTCTGACCATATCGTTCCATAAATCGCATGAATCTATCCCAATCTTCAGGACTTTTCATAATATAAACAGATTCAATAGCTTCTGGTTTTCCATTTACAAAACGTGCATTAACATCTCTTGTTTCTAATGTACCTTCTTCATCAATGAGATACATACCTGTTATTTCACCTTGTCGAGCTGTACTTTTATCTAAAATATTAGGATTTTTAAAGCGGAATGTTGCTGTACCTGTGCTTCCATCACGAGAACGTGTTAAACGAACATCTGGTAATACTTTTTCATCTAATCCTTTTATAAATTGAATTTTAGTTTCCATAAATTTACCATTAAAGTTTAATAATCATATACACATCTTACTCCACTTTTATAAAATCTGTAAATTATTAATAAAAAAGTTTTTTACTTTTATTTTAACTGGGGTGGCAGGATTCGAACCTACGAGTGGCGGAGTCAAAGTCCGCAGCCTTACCACTTGGCGACACCCCATAAAGAATTTACAATCACAGATTTTATAAAAGTTTAAAATATTGGGCAAGAAGGGATTCGAACCCCTGACACCGTAGTTCGTAGCCACGTGCTCTAGTCCACTGAGCTACAAGCCCAACCATATAAACTTAGTTTCACATATAATAATACATTCTATTCAATTTAGTAAAGTATTTCAAAAAAAATTAAACATAAATAACACTTCTACTTGCAAAATCTTTATTTCTTGAATTAGTATTTATTTAATATTATATTTTTAATTCGTTTTACTCAGTTTTATGGCAAAAAAAATCTTATATCAAGATAATGCACGACGCGCTCTTGAACGTGGAATGGAAATAATGGTTGAAGCTGTTTCAGTAACATTGGGTCCGAAAGGTCGAAATGTTGTATTAGAAAAAGCTTATGGTTCACCACAAATAGTAAATGATGGAGTAACGATTGCAAAAGAAATAAATTTAAAAGATCATATTGAAAATACTGGTGTTTCATTGATTCGACAAGCTGCTGCTAAAACAAATGATGTAGCAGGAGATGGCACAACAACTGCTACTGTTTTAGCATATGCAATGGTTAAAGAAGGTTTAAAAAACGTCGCAGCAGGAGCAAATCCTATTTCAATAAAGTTAGGAATGGAAAAAGCTACTCAATATTTAGTAACTCAAATTAATGAATTTGCTCAACCTGTTGAAGATATTCAATCAATTCAACAAGTAGCAACAATATCATCAGGAAATGATGATATTATAGGTTCATTAATTTCCGATGCTTTAGCAAAAGTAGGTAAAGAAGGGGTTATTTCATTAGAAGAAGGAAAAGGTATCATTACTGAGCTAGAAATTACGGAAGGTATGAAATTAGAAAAAGGATTTATTTCTCCTTATTTCATAACTAACACTGAAAAAATGGAAGTATCGTACGATAATCCATATGTTTTACTTACAGATAAAAAAATTACTTTAGTTCAACAAGATTTATTGCCAATATTAGAACAAATTACGAAAACAAAGCGGCCTCTATTAATTATTGCACAAGATGTTGAAAAAGAGGCATTAGCAACTTTAATTTTAAATAAATTACGAGGTATTATTAATGTTGTAGCCATAAGGGCACCTGGATTTGGCGAATTAAGAAAATTAATGCTACAAGATATAGGAATTTTAACAGGTGGTACAGTAATTACTCAAGACGCAGGTTTAAGTTTAGATAATATAAAATTAAATTTATTAGGACAAGCACGACGAGTTATTGTTACAAAAGAAACAACTACAATTATATCTGATGGTTCAACTTTAGAAGAAATTAAGATTCGATGTGAACAATTAAGAAAACAAATTAATTTAGCCGACACAGGTTATGAAAAAGAAAAACTTCAAGATCGTATAGCAAAATTATCTGGTGGAATAGCAGTTATTAGAGTGGGTGCTGTTACAGAAACAGAAATGAAAGATAAAAAACTTCGATTAGAAGATGCTATTAATGCTACCCGAGCAGCTGTTGAAGAAGGTATTGTACCTGGTGGGGGATCTACTTTAGCGCATTTATCCGAAAATTTAATAACATGGGCTAAAAATAATTTAAAAGAAGATGAATTAATTGGAGCTATGATTATTTCTAAAGCAATTCTTGCTCCTTTACGGAGAATCGCAGAAAATGCAGGTATCAACGGAGCAGTTATTATTGAAAAAGTTCAACAACAAGAATTTGAAATCGGTTATAATGCTGCAACAAATACATTTGGAAATATGTATGAACAAGGAATTGTTGATCCTGCTAAGGTTACTAGGTCTGGTCTTCAAAATGCAACGTCTATAGCAAGTATGATTTTAACGACAGAATGTATCATTGTTGATGATACAAAAATATTAAACGAATCTTAAAATTCGTTTAATATTTTTTCATAATTATTCCTTTTTATAGATCATTTAAATCTGACATTGAATTAGAACCGCTTGGATCTGTAACTAATGGATCTGTTGCTTTTACCATATCTTTTAATTCAGATTTTAAGTCTTCAATCGCATTTGTTAAAGAATTAATATCATCAGTTTGTCCTAATTCTTTAACTTTTTGAATTGCCGAACGAACTCTTTCTTCTTTCTCTGAACTAATGTTCGATTTAAATAAATCTAATTCTTTTTCTGCTTCAAAACATAAGCGTTCTGATTGATTTTTTAAATCAATAGTTTTTTTCTTTTCTTGATCAGCTGCTGCATATTTCTCTGCTTCAACTAACATTTGATTAACTTCTTGTTCATTTAAATTTGAAGCACCTTGAATGGTTACAGATTGTTCAATTCCAGTTTCTTTTTCTTTAGCTTTAACGGATAATAAACCATCAACATCGATATCAAATGTTACCTCAATTTGTGGAACCCCACGATCTGCTTCTGGAATTCCGTCTAATCTAAAATTTCCTAAACTTTTATTTCCTGCAACTAATTCTCTTTCACCTTGCAGAATATGAATTTCAACATTTGTCTGTTTATCTACTGCAGTTGAAAATAATTCCGATTTTTTAACAGGAATTGTAGTATTTCTAGAAATAATTTTTGTCATAACACCACCAAGTGTTTCAACACCTAATGATAAAGGAGTTACATCTAATAATAAAATGTCTTTAATTTCCCCTGCTAATATACCAGCTTGAATTGCAGCCCCAATAGCAACTACTTCATCAGGATTTACTGATTGATTAGGTTTTTTATTGGTTAAAGATTCCACTAAATTTTGAATAGCAGGAATTCGAGTAGAGCCTCCTACAAGAACTACTTCATTAATTTCTGATTTATCTAATCTTGCGTCTGTTAAAGCTTTTTCAACGGGAATTCGACAACGATTAATTAAGTTCTTACATAAATCTTCGAAAAGAGAACGTGTTAATTCTTTTTCAATATGTTTTGGTCCTGTTTTATCTGCAGTAATAAAAGGTAAATGAATTTGTGTTTTTTCAACGGTAGATAATTCCATTTTCGCTTTTTCAGCAGCTTCTGTTAATCGTTGAAGTGCTTGTATATCTTTACTTAAATCAATATTTTCACGTTCTAAGAAATCTTTTATTAACCAATCTACTAATGTTTTATCAAAATCGTCTCCCCCTAAATTCGTATCACCTGCTGTTGCTAATACTTCGAAAATACCATCCCCTACTTCTAAAATAGATACATCAAAGGTACCACCTCCTAAATCAAATACGAGAATAGTTTGATTTTCTTTTTTATCTAAACCGTAAGCTAATGAAGCAGCTGTTGGTTCATTAATGATTCTTAAAACTTCAATTCCTGCTATTTTTCCAGCATCCATAGTAGCTTGACGCTGTGAATCATTAAAATAAGCTGGTACAGTAATAACGGCTTGTTTAACTTCTTGTCCTAAGTAAGTTGTTGCATCGTTAATTAATTTTCTAAGAACTTGAGCTGATATCTCTTCTGGACTAAATTCTTTATTTAAAGATGTACATTTAATTTTTATATTATTATTGGTATCAGTTCCAACTTTATATGGTAGTTGTTTTGATTCTGCTGAAATCTCTGATTCTTTTGATCCAATAAATCGTTTTACTGAGAAAAATGTATTTTCTGGATTAATTACAGCTTGACGTTTCGCAATCTGACCTACTAATAATTCCTGTTTTTTTGTATATGCTACAATTGATGGTGTTGTTCTTAACCCTTCCGCATTTGTAATAACTGTAGGTTGACCACCTTCAATTGCTGCAACTACTGAATTTGTCGTACCTAAATCGATTCCTACAACTTTTGCCATATTATTTATTATTTATTATTTATTAGAGAATTATAAGTCTAATAAAGTAACTACAATCCTTTAAAATTACCTAAAAAACTAACAATTTTAATAAAACTGTTAATATTTCTCATCTAGACAAAGATTTAAAGTTTAATTAAAATAAATTAGCACGATAAAAATATCGATCACAAAATATAACTAACTATAGAACTGTAAGATAATTCTAATTATCATACTATTTTAATTTTAATTAATTTATCTCTAAGTTAATATACCAAATTTAGTGTGGAGAACCAAATGGCTATAGGGTTATTAGGAAATAAAATTGGAATGACACAAATTTTTGATGAATCGGGTAATATTATTCCTGTGACAATTTTAAAAGTAGGACCTTGTGTAATCACACAGATAAAAACAGTTTTAAAAGATGGTTATAATTCGATTCAAATAGGATATGGAAAGGTTGCTAGTAAATCGTTAACTCAGCCTGAACTAGGGCATCTACAAAAATCAAATATTCAACCTTTAAAATACTTAAAAGAGTTTCGTTTAAATGAAAATTTAGAACAATTTGAAATTGGTCAAATTTTAAATGTTGATTCTTTCCAGGTAGGCCAATTTATAAATATTCGTGGTAAGAGTATAGGTAAAGGATTTTCTGGTCTTCAAAAACGTTATAATTTTGCGCGAGGTCCTATGACACATGGTTCAAAAAATCACAGAGAACCAGGTTCAATTGGTATGGGGACAACACCTGGTCGTGTTTTACCTGGTAAACGAATGGCTGGACAATTAGGAAATAAATTAACAACTATTAAAAAATTAAAAGTAATTCAAACAAATAGTGAAGAGAATATTCTTGTTGTAAAAGGATCTGTTCCAGGTAAACCAGGAAATTTATTAAGTATTGTGCCTTTCGAATAAGTTAATTGGAATAATTAAAAATTGAAAATACAAAATTTTAAGGTATGAGTGTTCAAAAAGTAATAACATATAATCCTGTAAATTTAGCAGGAGAAAGATTAGATTCAACATGTGAATTAAAAATAAAAGTTTTAGAAAATTCTGGAAATTATTTAATTCATAAAGATATTTTAAGACATCATATTTCTACAAAGCAAGGAACTTCTTCAACAAAAACAAGAAGTGAAGTTCGAGGTGGTGGTCGAAAACCATGGAAACAAAAAGGAACAGGTCGAGCACGAGCTGGTTCTAATAGATCACCCTTATGGAAAGGCGGTGGTGTTATTTTTGGTCCGAAGCCTAAAACAATCGAATATAAGCTTAATAAGAAAGAACGTCGTCTAGCTTTACAAACATTACTTTATAATAAAAAAGATAATGTTTTGTTAGTTGAAAATTTAGAAAATAGTTTAGATATTCCTAAAACTGCAAATTTTATTAAAATTTGTGACAAATGTGGGATTAACCTAAATCAAAAAACATTATTGATTGTTTCAGTTAAAACAGAATCGTTAAAATTATCAGTTCAAAATATTAAAAATCTTGAATTAATTTGTGCTTCACAATTAAATACCTTAAGTTTAATTAAAGCCAAACAAATTATATTAACACCATTAGCTTTAAATGATATAAAGGAGACATTCTGTGAATAAAGTATCAACAACATACCATCTTAGCAATCAACAATTAATAAAATATCCGATTATTACAGATAAAGCTACTAGAATATTAGAAAATAATCAATATACCTTTCTTGTCGATCGTTCATCGGATAAAACAGCAATTAAATCTGCGATTGAAGAATTATTTAAGGTAAAAGTTACAAAAGTAAATACCTGTCATCTTCCAAGAAAACAAAAACGAATAGGTAAATATCTAGGTTGGAAACCTCAATATAAAAAAGCAATTGTAACTTTATCTGAAGGTGATGTCATCAATTTATTTACTGAAAATTAATTAATAATTTAATAAAGCAAAGAAGTACATTTATGAGTATTCGTCTTTATAAATCATATACTCCTGGAACAAGAAACAGAGCATTATCTGATTTTAGTGAAATAACAAAAAGTAAACCAGAAAAAAGTTTAATTCGTAAAAATCATAGAAATAAAGGTAGAAATAATCGAGGGATTATTACAATTAGACATCGTGGAGGCGGACATAAACGACTTTATCGATTAATTGATTTTAAAAGAAATAAGAATAATATAGAAGGACGAGTTGTTTCAATTGAATATGATCCAAACCGTAATGCAAGAATCGCCTTAATTCATTATTCTGATGGTGAAAAACGTTATATATTACAGCCTAAAAATTTAAATGTAGGGGATTCCATTTATTCTGGATCAAATATTTCTTTTAATATTGGAAATTGTATGCCATTAGGAGAAATTCCATTAGGAACATCGATTCATAATATTGAGTTAATTCCAAATAAAGGTGGTCAAATAGTACGAGCTGGTGGAACATCTGCAAAAATATTAGCTAAAGAAGGAAATTATGTAACATTACGATTACCATCTAAAGAAATACGTCTTTTAAGAAAAGAATGTTTTGCAACAATTGGTGAAATTAGCAATAATGATGCTTTTTTAGTTCAAAGTGGGAAAGCAGGACGTACAAGATGGCTAGGAGTACGACCTACTGTTCGAGGTTCTGTTATGAACCCATGTGATCATCCTCATGGTGGTGGAGAAGGAAGAGCTCCTATTGGACGAACAAGACCTTTAACACCTTGGGGCAAACCTGCATTAGGTATTAGAACACGTAAAAATAAAAAATTAAGTGAAGCTTATATTCTTCGCCGTCGATCATAATTAAATACATTAAGTAAAAATTAATTAAAAGGTTTTAAAATGTCACGCTCATTAAAAAAGAGTCCTTTTGTGGCTTATCACTTATTGAAAAAAATCAATCAAGCCAATTTAGCTGGTAAAAAAGATGCAACAATTGTTACATGGTCTCGAGCATCTACAATATTACCTAGTATGATTGGTTTCACAATTTCAGTTTACAATGGTAAACAACATGTTCCTATCTTTATTTCTGATCAATTAGTTGGACATAAATTAGGAGAATTTGTTGCAACACGTAATTTTAAATCACACATCAAAGCTGATAAAAAAGCTAGACGTTAATAAAAATTATTTCTACAAACTTAAAGCCTTCCATACTTCTAGGATTGGTAATTAGATACGAATAAATAATAAATATTATGTCTGAAAAAGGAATATCTAAGTTAGATAAAGAAGAAAAAGACTTAAGTTTACAATTAGATAGAGCTACTCAAACAAAAACAAAAATATGTTATTATTTAGATTTATCTAAAAATGAACGAGAAAAGCATCAACTATCAAAAAGTGAACGATTATTTTTGCGTAAAAAACGCTACAATCTGAGTACAGAATCGGAACGGTGTATTTTAGATAAGACTAAAATTTGTAAAAAAAATTGCCGTGATTTTGAAGGTCAAGAAGAAAAAAAAATAAATTGTAAAGAACGGTGTGTTTTAGATAAAACTAAAATTTGTAAAAAAGAATGCCGTGATTTTGAGGATCAAAAAGATAATAAAGTTAATTGTCGAAATCGATGCAAAATTGATGAAAAAAAACCTTGTATTAGATTTGAAGATAGAAATGATTTTTCTCCAACTCTTAGTATAAAAATAAAAAAACGTCCTTGGGAAAATCATCAAAAATGTATAGCACAAACATATCAATGCTACTGTAATGAATTAAATAAATTGATAGATGAAGAAAAAGATTCAATAAAATCTAATAGAACAGGTTTAAGTGATGGAAAACCTTTACCATATCAAGATGGAATTAAAATAAAATTAAAAGATAAAGGTGAATTTAATGGTCAACTTTTAAAAACGTTTAAATTAACTAAGGGTGAATTAAACGGACAATTTTTAAAAACATTTCAAATTCACTATGAAAATCCTTTATCATTAACAGCTCGTAACATTTTAACAAGTTTTACAAATAAGTATATTTATTATGCAATTGATGATATTCTATATTTATTAGAGTCAAATATAAAAGAAAGGGATAATTTATTAGCTATATTATATTCTTCCATTTTATCATTGCATAATGATTTTTCTATTAATTTCTTTGATATTTGGATTGATTCTGTTTATTTTAATGATACTGTTACGCATAATAGATTTTTAACAAATAAAGAAAATTATTTAAATCAAAGTAGCAAAACTACTATTACAGTAAAATTACATTATTTCACAAGAACACCTATTAAGAAACCAGAACCAATTTGGTAATTTAATTTCGCAGCTAAAAAATTAAATTGAAATTATAAACCTAAATAGTAAAACGTAATTCGAGACTAAGTTTTACTTATTTGAAAAATTTTATTCAAAATAAAACAATAAATTATGTCGAACATTCAATCAGTTAAAGCTAGAGCAAAATATATTCGTATGTCTCCACATAAAATTCGACGAGTTATCGATCAATTACGTGGTCGTTCATATCAAGAAGCCTTAATGATTCTCGAATTTTTACCTTATGATGCGAGTGGACCTATTTGGCAAGTTATCCATTCGGCAGCAGCAAATGCTAAACATAATTATGGTTTAGATAAAAAAAAATTAATTGTTGATCAAATTTTTGCAGATGAAGGTCCAAAAATTAAACGGATAAGACCAAGAGCACAAGGAAGAGCTTATAAAATTTTGAAGCCTACTTGTCATATAACAGTAGTATTAAAAGAAATAAATTAAAAATTAAATTTAATAAGGATTAAATTAATTCTATGGGGCAAAAGACACATCCTTTAGGATTTCGGTTAGGAATTACTCAGGAACATAAGTCAAATTGGTACGCAAATTTTAATCAATATGCAAATATTTTAAAAGAAGACGATAAAATTCGTACGTATCTAAACACAATATCTAAGGCAAATAGTATTTCGAACATTCGTATTAATCGTAATGGTTTAAATGATCAAATTCAGTTAAATATTGAAACAGGAAAACCTGGTGTTCTTATTGGAGAACTTGGTACAGGTTTAGAAAATTTATTAAAAAATATTAAAAAACTTTTACCAATCGATCGCCAATTAACAATAAATGTTTTTGAGATTGAACAAGTAGATTTAAATGCAGGATTACTTGGAGATTTAGTTGTAGATCAACTAGAGAAACGAGTAGCTTTTCGTAGAGCAATTAGAGAAGCATTACAAAGAGCACAAAAACAAAATGTTAATGGGATCAAAATTCAAGTTTCTGGCCGTTTAAATGGAGCTGAAATTGCACGAAGTGAATGGATACGAGAAGGTCGAGTTCCTTTACAAACATTACGAGCAGATATTGATTATGCAACACGAGAAGCTAATACAATCTATGGAGTATTAGGAATTAAAGTTTGGTTATTTAAAAATGAAATTTTAACAAAATAAAATTTTTGTTTATCAAATTAGTGTAACTTTATAAAAATAATATTAATTATGTTAAGTCCAAAAAGAACAAAATATCGAAAATATCATAGAGGACGTATGAAAGGAACAGCGACTAAGGGTAATGTTATTTGCTTTGGCCAATTTGCTTTACAAGCATTAGAACCTACATGGATTACATCTCGTCAAATTGAAGCAGCTCGTCGTACAATTACTCGATATACAAAACGGGGTGCTAAATTATGGATTAGAATTTTTCCAGATAAAACTGTTACAGCACGTGCTGCAGAATCTCGAATGGGATCTGGTAAAGGTGCTGTGGATTATTGGGTAGCTGTTGTTAAGCCAGGAACAATTTTATTTGAAATAGGTTCAGTTCCAGAAGAAATTGCAAAAGCTGCATTTAGTCTTGCTTCATATAAATTACCTTTAAAAACAAAGTTTATAATTAAAGATACGATTTAATAAATTATGAGTTTACCTAAATTTAATAATCTAATATCTCTTTCAAACAATGAAATTGCTGAACAAATTCTAAAAACTGAAAACGAAATTTTTAATTTACGCTTTAAAAAAGCTACTCGTCAAACTTTTAAGTCTCATGAGATAAAAAAAGCGAAACGTATCTTGGCTCAATTAAAAACTCTTTTAAGTATGCGAATAGAAGAAAGAGAAAATAACGAAGAAACTGTAATTAATCAATTAATTCCAAATTAAAAATCAAGGAGTTTTAAATGCCTGTCAAAGAAAAACTTGGTGTGGTAGTTAGTAATAAGATGCAAAAAACTATTGTAGTAAAAATAGAAAACCGATATCCTCATCCCATTTATTCAAAAACTATGTTAAAAACTAAAAAGTATTTAGCACACGATGAATTACAAGAATGTAATATTGGAGATAAGGTTTTAGTTCAAGAATGTCGTCCTTTAAGTAAACGAAAACGTTGGAAATTAGTTAAAATTATTTCAAAATCATCGTTAATTAGTTAAAAATACTTTTATGATTTATCCTCAAACAATGTTAACAGTAGCAGATAATACTGGTGCTAAAAAAATTATGTGTATTAGGGTTCTAGGTGGTAATAAAAAGTATGCCGAAATAGGTGATACTATCATTGCGGTAGTAAAAGAGGCTATTCCAAATATGCCTGTTAAGCGTTCAGATGTAGTTAGAGCAGTGGTTGTTCGAACATGCAAAAGTATTAGACGCTCTGATGGAATGTATATTAGGTTTGATGATAATGCAGGTGTAATTGTAAATATGGATAATAATCCACGTGGAACTAGGGTTTTTGGACCGGTTGCACGTGAAATTCGTGATAAAAATTTATCAAAAATTGTATCTTTAGCGCCGGAGGTTTTATAAATGATTAAAGAACAAAAAATACATGTACGAGTAGGAGATAATGTTAAAATTATTTCAGGGTTTCATAAAAATGAAATAGGAGAAGTAATTCGTATAAATAAAAATACAGGTAAAATTATTGTAAAAGGTGTTAATTTTAAATTTAAACATATAAAACCGAGAACTGAAAATGAAGTTGGTGAAATAAAACAATTTGAAGCGCCTATTCATCATTCAAATGTGAAATTATCTAATTAATAAAATAATATGCTAAATCAACATTCAATAGAAGAAATTTCTGAAATTTATAGCTTGCTTGATAATATTAAAGAAGAATATAAAAATGGTATCAAACCTATTATTCTCAAAAATAGTCCTAATTTATTTAAAAACCCACATACAGTTCCAAAATTAAAAAAAATTCAAATTAATCGTGGTTTAGGGTTAGCTGCTCAAAATACAAACTTATTAAAAAAAAGTATTGATGAATTTGAAAAAATAACGGGTCAAAAACCAGTAATTACAAGATCAAAAAAAGCAATTGCAGGGTTTAAGATTCGAGAAAATATGGAATTAGGACTGACTGTAACTTTACGTGGTGAAAAAATGTATGCATTTTTAACTAAATTAATTTTCTTTACATTTGCTCAGATTCGAGATTTTCGTGGATTTTCATTACGAAGTTTTGATAAAGCAGGTAATTTTACTTTTGGTTTAAAAGAACAATTAATTTTTCCGGAAATTAATTATGATGATGTAGATCAAAACCAAGGATTTACAATTACTCTAGTTTTAGATAATTGCCTACCAAAATATCGTTCAACTACTATGGATCGTATTTTAAATGGATTGATTCTTTTTAGATTTTTACGTTTTCCATTAAATGATAGTGGTTATTACGATAAACATTCTTCATTTGCTGACATTAATAGAGTATGGGATCGTAAAAGACATTTAAAAAGAAAACGTTGGTCTCAAGAATAAATTGAGAAAAAATTATAATTTAGAAGGAGAAAAAGGTGGTAACAGATAATATTGCAGATATGCTAACACGCATTCGAAATGCAAATATGGTGAAGCATCAAATTGTACAAATTCCTATGACAAAAATGTCCGTAGCAATAACTACAATATTAAAAGAAGAAGGATTTATAGAAAACTTTGAAAATTATGAGGAAAATAATAGAAAATATCTATTAATTTCATTAAAATATATAGGAAAAGACAGAAAACCTGTTATTGGAAAATTAGAAAGAGTAAGTAAATCAGGTCTAAGAGTTTATACAAATTCAAAAAAATTACCTACCGTTTTAGATAATTTAGGAATTGCTATTATTTCCACATCAAGAGGAGTAATGACAAATTTAAAAGCTAAAGAATTAGGTATTGGTGGTGAAGTTTTATGTTATATATGGTAAAATAAGGAGTTTCTAAAATGTCACGTATCGGAAAATTACCTATAGAAGTACCAAAAGATGTTGAAATTAATTGTGAAGGTTCAGAGGTTACAGTTAAAGGAAAATTTGGTACATTACAAACAACAATCCCAGAAATTATTGAGATTACTCATAATGAAAATATTTTAAATGTTATATTAAAAGACAATACAAAAAACTTTAAATCTCTTCATGGGTTGTATCGAACTTTAATTAATAATATGGTTATTGGTGTTTCTAAACAATTTGAATTAACGTTAGTTTTAAAAGGTGTAGGTTATCGAGCTGCAGTTGATCAAACAGAAATTACTTTAAATTTAGGTTATAGCCATCCAGTTAAAATTGAAATACCAAAGCCTATTACAATAGAAGTAGTTCAAAATACTACTATTAATTTAAAATCATGTGATAAAGAACTTTTAGGATTATTTGCTTCTAAAATACGCTCATGGAGACGTCCAGAACCTTATAAAGGAAAAGGTATTTTATATAAGAATGAACAAATTATACGTAAAGTAGGAAAATCAGGTAAATCAGGAAAATCGGGTAAAACAGGGAAAAAATAATTTTCTAAATAAATTGGTATCTAAACTAATTTTTAGAAAATTTCCAAGAGTTAAATTATCTTCTACTATTTAAACTTACAAGTTAGAATTATGAAATTCTCAAAACAAGCCTTATTAAAGTTAAAAAATAAAAATAAACGTTTAAAACCAAGTAAATATAAAATCCTTAAACGTGATTCTTTACGTGGCAAAATTAAAGGGACAAGTGAAAGACCACGTTTATCAGTTTATCGTTCAAACGAGAATATATATGCTCAAATTATTGATGACACAATAGCACAAACTTTAGTTTCTTGTTCTACTTTAGATCGTACAATAAAAGTTCAAATATCAAACGGTAGAACTTGTGAAGCATCAAGAATTATGGGCGAAAAATTAGCAGAACTTAGTTTAAAAAAAAATATAACTAAAATTGTTTTTGACCGTGGTCCTTATTTGTATCATGGTAGAGTTAAAGCTTTAGCTGATGGAGCAAGAGCAGGTGGACTTCAATTTTAATTCAACATTTAGAAAAAAGTAGGAAAATTAAAAAGTTTTATGAGTAGTGATTTAAAACAACTAAATAAATTAAAAAAAAATTCACGACGTAATAATCAACTACAAGAACCAAAATTTGTAGAGCGATTAATCAAAATTAGTCGAGTATCAAAAGTAACAAAAGGTGGCAAAAAATTAAGTTTCCGTGCTATTGTTGTTCTTGGTGATGAAAATGGAAAAGTTGGGGTTGGTGTAGCAAAAGCTGATGATGTTGTTAATGCTTTTAAAAAAGCAAAAACAGATGGTCGTAAAAATTTAATAACTCTTCCACTTACTAAATCACTAAGTATTCCACATGATACTGTAGGTCAATTTGGTGCTTGTCGAATTATTATGAAACCTGCCATTGAAGGTTCAGGTGTTATTGCTGGTGGGGCTGTTCGAATTGTATTAGAAGTTGCAGGAGTTAAGAATGTAATTGCGAAACAACTGGGATCAAATAATTTGTTAAATAATGCCAGAGCTGCAATTTCTGGTTTAGAACAACTAACAACAAAAGCAGAAGTAGAAAAAAGACGAAATTTATAATTACATTAAGATTCTAAAAACAATACAATAATAATCATTTAGTTGAATTGAAAATAAATCAGTGAAAATTCTTAATAGTATAAGTCTTCGTATTATATTACAACGTTTACTCATTAGTTTAGGTGTCATTTTATTTATTCGAGTTGGTAGTTTTTTACCAATTCCTGGAATTAATCATACTGATTTAGCACTTTATATTCAAAATAACCCATTTGCAAGAAATATTGTTAGTACGTTTTCTGGTAAAGATACTTTTGTAATTGGTCTTTTTACTTTAAATATTTTTCCATATATTAATGCTTCAATTTTTATTCAACTAATTATAGCATTTTCACCTGCTTTATCAAAATTACAAAAAGAAGGTGATTTGAATGCTCGTCGATCGTTAAATCGTTTAACGAGATTTGTAACATTAGTTTGGGCTATAATTCAAAGTGTAGGATTAGGAATTTATTTAAGACCTATATTATTTAATTGGAATACCCAATTATTATTTGAAATAGTAGTCTGGTTGACTACGGGTGCTATGATTGTATTATGGTTAAGTGAATTAGTTACAGATTATGGATTAGGTAATGGTGCTTCCTTACTTATCTATACTAATATTGTTTCAAGTTTTCCAAATCTTTGTAAAACTTTAATAAATGAAAATCTACAAAATTTGACTCTTCCAGCAATAATTATTATTAGTAGTTTAATTCTTCTTTCTTTATGTGGAATTGTTTTATTACAGGAAGGTGTACGTAGAATTCCTATTATATCTTCAAAACAATTAAATCAACGAAGATTAGGATCATCAAATATAGTTAATAATTATATTCCTGTTAGATTAAATCAGGCAGGAGTAATGCCTATTATTTTAACTACAACAGTTTTAGTATTACCTGGTTATATAAGTAATTTAGGTTTATTTCCTCCATTAAACCTGCCAATCAGTAATATAAGTTTTATTGGGAAAATTAGTTATTGGGTCTTTTATTTTGGTTTAATACTATTATTTAGTTCTTTTTATTCAACAATAGTCTTAAATCCAAAAGATATAGCAGATCAATTACAAAAAATGGCTGTAACAATTCCAGGAATTAGACCTGGTGTTCAAACAACTTTTTATTTAAAAAAAGTAATGAATAGATTAACAGTTTTAGGTGCCGTTATTTTAGCATTACTTGCTACTCTTCCTAATATAATTGAAGTTATATTACAAATTTCCAGTTTGAATGGATTAAGTACAACTTCATTATTAATCATGGCAGGGGTTCTAGTTGATATTTCAAAAGAAGTCGACGATATTATTTATTCAAATATCTATAAAAAAAAATATATTTAGGTTTTAATTAAAATTTATAATGAAAGTTAGACCATCTGTTAAAAAAATGTGTGATAAGTGTCGTGTAATTAAACGACATGGTAAAATTATGGTAATTTGTTCAAATCCAAAACATAAACAACGTCAGGGATAATATTTAAAAGGAGTTAAGATAATGGTTAGATTAGTTGGTGTTGATTTACCAAAAAATAAACGAATTGCATACGCTCTTACATATATTCATGGAATTGGTCTTACTTCGGCTAAAAAAATTATCGAAGTAGCAAATATTAACCCTGAAACAAGAACGAATGATATAACTACAGAAGAAACAGTTGCTTTACGTGAAGCAATAGAAGATCCAACTTTAGACTTAAAATTAGAAGGTGATCTTAGAAGATTTAATGGTTTAAATATAAAACGATTAAATGAAATTAATTGTTATCGTGGAAAACGTCATCGGAATAGTCTTCCTGTTCGTGGTCAACGTACAAGAACAAATGCAAGAGCAAGACGTGGCTCGAAAAAAACAGTTACAAATAAAAAGAAATAAAAGTCTTTGAATTAATCATTAATATTTTATTTTTCCATGGCTCAAACAAATAAAAAAGACAAAAGTAACTTTGTTAAAGGTGTTGTACATATTCAATCTACTTTTAATAATACTATAGTAACAATAACAAATTTAGTAGGTGATACAGTTTCATGGGCTTCTGCAGGAAGCTCAGGATTTAAAGGTGCAAGAAAAAGTACGCCATTTGCAGCTCAAACAGCAGCAGAAAAAGCTGCTCTTGAAGCAGTTAGTACAGGTATGAAGAGTGTTCAGATTTTAGTGAAAGGTCAAGGTTCTGGTCGTGAAACAGCTATTAGAGCTATTGAGGCAGCTGGATTTGAAATAAGTTCAATTGAGGATATAACATCGGTTCCTCACAATGGTTGTCGACCACCTAAAAAACGTCGTGTTTAATTTTTAAATTTCTAATTAATTTTTAAGATGACCAATTTCTATTTTAAGCCGTTAAAATCAGAAAAACTTCAGTCAGGTGTTTGTTACGGACAATTTTTAATTAATGACTTACAGCCTGGGCAAGGAATAACTATTGGAAATCATTTAAGAAGAGTATTATTAGGTGATTTAGAAGGTACTGCTATATCTGCTGTTCGTATTGTTGGAATTCGTCATGAATTTGCTACTATTCCTGGAGTCCGTGAAGATATTCTCGAAATATTATTGAATCTTAAAGGGATAGTAATTAAAAGTAATACAAGGGACATAAAATTTGGTCGTTTAAAAGTTCAAGGTCCATTAGTGGTTACAGCTGATTTAATTAGTTTACCTAACGGATTAGAAATTGTTAATAAAAATCATTACATTGCTACTATTTCGAGTTCAATAAATTTAGAAATAGAATTTAAAATTGAGCATGGAACAGGTTATAAATTAGCTTCACAAATGTTTGTAGATGAAGATAAAAGTTTTCTCCAAATTGATAGTATCTTTATGCCTGTTCAAAAAGTTAATTTTAAAATTGAAAATGTTTACGATAATGAAAGTTCTATTACAGAAAGATTATTTATCGAAATTTGGACTAATGGAAGTATTAAACCTATCGATGCTTTAAAAAAAGCTTGTCAAATGATAATTACTTTATTTACTTCTTTGATTGAAACAAAAAATAGTCAGGAAATTGTAGAGCCAAAAACAAATAATAATTCGTTAACTATAGAACCCTATACGAACATTGCTATCGAAGAATTACAATTATCAGTCCGTGCTTATAATTGTTTAAAAAAAGCGAAAATCCATACTGTAGGAGATTTATTACAATATTCTCCAGAACAATTACAAGAACTTAAAAATTTTGGTCGAAAATCTGCTGACGAAGTTTTTTCGACCTTAAAAAATAAATTAAATATTATTCTGAAAAAAGATATTCAGAATGATTAATTATAGACTTCTATTAAGTATTAATTAAAAAAAATTTATGAATTCCCTAAACAAAACATTTTTACCAAGCTCGAAATATGAAACTCGAAATTGGTTTATTATTGATTGCAAAAATCAAAAATTGGGACGTTTATCAACATTGATTGTTGCATTATTAAAAGGAAAAATTAAACCTCATTATTATCCGTCTACTGATATTGGTGATTATATAATATTACTAAATGCCGACGCAATTATTGTAAATAAAAATAGTAAGCATTATATTGTTAATAATCCTGGTCGTGTTGGTAGCGCTTTAACTATTAAAAATGCAGTAGATTCACTTCCAAAATTTACTATTGAACGAGCTATTAAAGGAATGTTATCAACTACAGAAACAAAACGTTTAATGAGAAGACTAAATATTTATAGTGGTGAAACTCATCCACATGAGGCACAAAATCCAATTAAATTAGACTTAAATAATCTATCGTTTGATAATAAAAAGGTTATTTAAAATCTTCTTTAACCCTCTCATTTTCACGATAAATAAAAAAAGATAAAGTAACTATTAATTTAATTAAAAATTCTATGAATTCTGATACAAAATTAGTTTTTCAGAAAAATAATCTTGGATTAGGAAAACGTAAAGAAGCTATTGCTCGCGTTTTTTTAGTACCAGGAGGAGGTAATATTATTATCAATAAAGTACCTGGAGAAAAATATTTACAATACAATGCTAACTACTTAAATATGGTAAAAGCTCCTTTAGAAAAATTGCAATTAGAAAGTCAATTTGATATTATTGCTTTAGTTAAAGGAGGGGGTCTTACAGGTCAAACAGAAGCAATTCAATTAGGAGTTGCTAGATTATTATGTAAACTAGAATCGACAAATCGTCAAATTTTAAAACCTTATGGATTTTTAACACGAGATTCACGTATTAAAGAACGGAAAAAATATGGTTTAAGAAAAGCTCGAAAAGCACCTCAATATTCTAAACGTTAAATTTACAATAACAAAACAAATATGCCAAAAGCTGATATACATCCTCAATGGTTTCCTCAAACACCAATTCTTTGTGATGGAAAACCCCTTTGTTTTATTGGTTCAACTAGACGAGAATTACAAATTGATATATGGTTAGGAAATCATCCTTTTTATAATGATACGACAGTTATGATTGATAGTGAAGGAAGAGTAGAAAAATTCATGAAAAAATATCAATTAGATTATACAGATTAATAAAAACTTAGATCTTAAATTAAAAGTTCAATTATATGCCAACTATACAACAATTAGTTCGATCAAGACGTATTCAAATTAAAAAGAAAACCAAATGTCCTGCTTTAGTTAAATGTCCACAAAGACGAGGTGTTTGTACTCGTGTTTATACTACAACTCCAAAAAAACCAAATTCGGCTATTCGAAAAGTAGCAAGGGTTAGGTTAAGCTCAGGTTTTGAAGTTACAGCATATATACCTGGAATTGGTCATAATTTACAAGAACATTCTGTAGTTTTAATTAGGGGTGGTAGGGTTAAAGATTTACCAGGTGTTCGATACCATATAATTCGTGGGGCCTTAGATACTGGGGGAGTTAAATCACGAACTCAGGGTCGATCAAAATATGGTGTTAAAAAACCTAAAGTTAAATAAATATATATATAGTTTTATAAATATTGAATAAATAATTATGTCTCGTCGAAATATATCGAAAAAACGATTTCCACAACCTGATCCTCTTTATAATAGTTATTTAGTGAGTTTACTTATTGCTCGAATTTTAAAATCAGGAAAAAAAAATTTAGCTAAAAATATTGTCTATCAAGCTTTTGAAATTATTAAAAAAAAGACTGATCAAGATCCACTTGCAGTTTTTGAAAAAGCTATTCAAAATTCTAGCCCTCTTGTTGAAGTTAAAGCACGCCGTGTTGGTGGTTCAACATATCAAGTTCCTATTGAAGTTAGTGGATTTAGAGCAACTAATTTATCGTTACGCTGGATTATTCGTTATTCAAATCAACGTGTTGGAAGATCTATGGCGATTAAGTTAGCTAATGAAATTATTGACACATCTAATGAAATTGGTAATACTATAAAGAAAAAAGAAGAAACACATAAAATGGCAGAAGCTAACAAAGCATTTGCACATTTTAGATATTAAACTTATATTTAATATCTCGCTAAAAGCCTAAAAACATTTTATATTTATCTAATTAAAACTTAAATTATGGCACGTGAAAAATTTGAACGTACAAAACCGCATGTTAACATTGGAACAATTGGTCACGTAGATCATGGTAAAACAACCTTAACTGCTGCAATTACTGCAACAATGGCTTTAGAAGGAAACGGTGTAGCTAAAGCTTATGCTGATATTGACGGTGCACCTGAAGAACGTGCTCGTGGTATTACAATTAATACAGCTCACGTAGAATATGAGACAGATGCTCGTCATTATGCCCATGTAGATTGCCCAGGTCACGCTGATTACGTAAAAAATATGATTACTGGTGCCGCTCAAATGGATGGTGCTATTTTAGTAGTATCAGCTGCTGATGGTCCTATGCCTCAAACACGAGAACATATTCTATTAGCAAAACAAGTAGGTGTACCTGATATCGTTGTATTTTTAAACAAAGAAGATCAAGTTGATGATGCAGAATTACTAGAATTAGTTGAGTTAGAAGTTCGTGAACTTCTTTCTGCATATGATTTTCCTGGTGATGATATTCCAATTTGTCCCGGTTCAGCTTTACAAGCTATTGAAGCAATTTCAGCTAATCCTTTAGTACGTCGAGGCGATAATACATGGGTTGATAAGATTTATGCATTAATGGATGCGGTTGATTCTTATATTCCAACACCTGTACGTGATACAGAAAAAACATTCTTAATGGCAATTGAAGACGTTTTCTCAATTACAGGACGGGGTACTGTATCGACAGGACGTATCGAACGTGGTATTGTTAAAGTAGGTGACAGTGTTGAAATTGTTGGTATTACAGATACAAAAACAACTACGATTACTGGTATTGAAATGTTCCAAAAAACATTAGACGAAGGTTTTGCTGGTGACAACGTAGGTATTTTATTACGTGGAACTACACGTGATGATATCCAACGTGGTATGGTATTATCAAAACCAGGAACAATTACTCCACATACAAACTTTGAATCTGAAGTATATGTTTTAACAAAAGATGAAGGTGGACGTCATACACCGTTCTTTACAGGTTATCGCCCACAATTTTATGTACGAACAACTGATGTTACAGGAGCTATTACTAAATTTACATCTGACGATGGTACAACTGTTGAAATGGTAATGCCTGGAGATCGTATTAAAATGACTGCAGAATTAATTTATCCTGTAGCAATTGAAGAAGGGATGAGATTTGCTATTCGAGAAGGTGGTCGTACGATTGGCGCAGGTGTTGTTTCTAAAATTGTTAAATAATTAATTCTATTATTTATGGTAAATTCAAAAATCCGGGTCAGATTAGAATCATTTAATCATGAATTATTAAATTCATCATGTAATAAAATGATGAATCTTTTACAAACTATTGAATTAAATTCTGTAGGAATAGTTAAATTACCTACTAAAAAACGTATTTATTGTGTATTACGTTCTCCCCATGTAGATAAAGACTCAAGAGAACATTTTGAAGTTAGAACTCATAAAAGAATATTAGAAATCTATTATAATTCTGAGAATAATGATAATTTATTTGAGTTATTATCTAATGCGGATTTACCTTCTGGTGTCTTTTATAAATTAGCAGTATCAAATCCTAGTTAAAAAAATTAAAAATGTTAGATTAAACTAATCTAACATTTTTAATTTTTTTAACTAGGATTTAGAATCTCAACCTGTTATAATAACAGTTTGTAGTAAAAGGCGGTATGGCCAAGTGGTAAGGCAGTGGATTGCAAATCCTCGATCCCCAGTTCGAATCTGGGTGTCGCCTAGATTTTTATTTAAAAAATTAGTTAATTTTTATCAGTAAGTTGTATAATGCTATGTAAAATCTAGTAAGTTAAAAAAATGAACTAAATTTTTTAACTTACTAGATAAATATATCATCAAAATCATTTTTTAAATAAAAAGGAAATTTAAATTATGTTTGAACGTTTTACTGAAGGTGCAATTAAAGTTATAATGCTATCGCAAGAAGAGGCTAGAAGAATGGGCCACAACTTTGTTGGAACTGAACAACTTCTTTTAGGTGTAATAGGACAACGCCATGGTATTGGAGCAAAAGCTTTAAAAAAAATGAAAGTTTCATTAAAAAAAGCTAGAAAAGAAATAGAAATGTATATAGGTCGTGGAACAGGATTTGTCGCTTCTGAAATACCTTTTACTCCCAGAGCTAAACGAGTATTAGAAATGGCTGTTAATGAAGGTAAAGATCTTGGGCAAAATTTTGTAGGAACAGAACATATTTTATTAGCATTATTAGGGGAAACTGATGGTGTTGCTATGAGAACTCTTGATAAATTAGGTGTAGATACTAAAAAATTAAGAGATATTATTTTTAGTTACATTGAAGAAACTCAAGAAGAAATTTTACGCCCATTAACTCAAGCCGAGAAATTTTTATTAGAGCGTGAACGAAAAGGAAGTCAAACACCAACTTTAGATGAATTTTCAGAGAATATAACAAAAGAAGCTGTTGATGGCAAATTAGATCCTGTTATTGGTAGAGAAAAAGAAATAAACGATTTAATTGCTGTTTTAGCAAGAAGAACAAAAAATAATCCTGTTTTAATAGGAGAACCTGGTGTAGGAAAAACAGCTGTGGCTGAGGGATTAGCTCAATTAATATTGAATGAAAATGTCCCAGATTTTTTAGATGGTAGTTTAATTATGGCTCTGGACCTGGGATCGATTTTAGCAGGTACAAAATATCGTGGCGAATTCGAAGAAAGATTAAAACGAATTGTGGAAGAAGTTCAAAATGATAGTGCTGTTATTATTGTTATTGATGAAATTCACACACTAGTAGGTGCCGGTGCTGCTGAAGGTGCTGTTGACGCAGCTAATATTTTAAAACCTGCACTAGCACGTGGTAAATTCCGTTGTATAGGTGCAACTACAAAAGATGAGTATCGAAAATATATTGAACGTGATCCAGCATTAGAACGTCGATTCCAACCTGTATTAGTAGAAGAACCTAGCGTAGGAACAACTATAGAAATATTACAAGGTCTGAAACCTAAATTTGAGCAACATCATACATTAACATATGATCGAAAAGCTATTGAACAAGCAGCTATCTTATCAGATAAATATATTCCTGATCGTTTTTTACCAGATAAGGCTATTGATGTATTAGATGAATCTGGTGCTAGAGTAAGATTAGAAAATAGAAGATTACCTGAAGGTTTACGAAACTTAATGAATGAACTTCAGACTGTAATTAAAGAGAAAGAAAATTCGATGAAGACACATAATTTTTCACTTGCTCAAAATCAATTTGATAGAGAAATGGAATTAAGAACACACATTCGAATTATGAAGCAATCAGCCTTAGCTGATGAAATGCGTGGATTTAATCGAAAAGAAATTGATAAAGTATTAGAAAATGATGTTGCAAATGTTGTATCAAATTGGACTGGAGTTCCTGTTAATAAAATTACAGGGTCTGAGTCAGAACGTTTATTACAAATGGAACAAATTATTCGTGAGAGAATTATTGGTCAACAACAAGCAGTAATTTCTGTTTCCAATGCCATTCGACGGGCTCGTGTTGGTTTAAGAAATCCAAATCGTCCAATTGCTAGTTTTATTTTTGCAGGTCCAACTGGAGTTGGAAAAACAGAATTAACAAAAGCCGTTGCAGAATATATGTTTGGTGATGAAAATAGTATGATTCGATTAGATATGTCAGAATATATGGAGAAACATACTGTAGCTAAATTAATTGGTTCACCTCCAGGTTATGTTGGTTACAATGAAGGTGGTCAATTAACAGAGGCTGTTCGAACAAAACCCTATTCTGTAGTTCTATTAGATGAAGTTGAAAAAGCTCATCCAGACGTATTTAATTTATTATTACAAATTTTAGATGATGGTCGACTTACTGATTCAAAGGGTAGAGTAATTGATTTTACAAATACGATGATTGTTATGACAACTAACTTAGGTTCAAAAATTATTGAACGAGAAAGTGGTGTAAAATCAAAAGATGACGTAAAAGCGTCAGGATTAAAATTAATGATTAATGATAATCCTTTTGGAGATTGGGAACCAGAAACAGAACTGGAAAAAGACGCTGAAATTGTAAGAAAAGTAAATAAATTAGTAAAAGAAGAACTGAAAAATTTCTTCCGTCCTGAATTTTTAAATCGTATTGATGAAATAATTGTTTTTAATCATTTATCAAAACATGATATTTGGGATATCTCTGCAATTATGATTAAACAATTAATTGATCGATTAAAAGATAAAGGCATTAATTTAGTTGTTACTGAACCAGTAAGAGCATTATTAGTAGAAGAAGGCCATGATCCTATTTATGGTGCACGTCCATTACGTCGAGTAATTATGAGTTATCTTGAAGATCAATTAGCTGAACGTTGTTTATCTGAAGATTTAAAACCAGGTACTAGTATTATTGTTACACGTAAAACTTTAAAGCAACTAAAAGCTGAAATGAAAACAACTAAAGAAGTTGGTGAGGTTAGAGATATTTTAAATAATGCGGTAGTTATTTCAAATACAGATAGAACGGGACGTAAAATGATGGTAAATCGTTTATTTAGTTCTTCAACAGATTCTAGTAAATATAATACTAATTCAACTAAGACATTAAATGATGTATCCGCTGAATTAGAAAAGGTTGAAAATTTTACGAATATTCGAGATAAATTTGAATATTTAGATCAAGAATATGAAAATCCATTTGGAATTCCTGATGATGAAACATATACAGATGAAATTTCAATTAAAATTGATACAACAACTGTTAACTTGAATGTTAATGTTAATGATGAATTAGATGAGCCAGTAAATCAATGGGACAAACCAAAACGTCCTGAACGGGAGCGTGTATTACCTTCATCTTTAACAAAAAATGTTCTTATTGAAAAACAAAAAGTAGAGTTAGATGAACCAAAGGCTGAAGTTGTTGAATATGATTTTAAACCTGTATTTAAACCTCTTCGATTCCCTAATATTAAAAATCCGATTGTCAGATTCTTTGTAAGTATTATCAAAAATGGATTATATTTAGCTTTATATGTAATTAGGTTTATAGCTTTTGCTCGACACAGATTACCGAAAGATATAGTAAATGGCGTAACAGGTTTATTATTTGGTAAAATGTGGTTACAACAACGTCCAATTAAAACAACATATTTATTACGAATGTACAATGATATTGTGAAAGAAAATAGAAATAAAGCTAAAGAAATTAAAAATAAAAAAAAAGATAATGAATAATTTTTAAAAAAGATTCTAAGAATTAGATTAATAGTAAAATACTTTACTATTAATCTAATTCTTAGAATTGACTTATTTGATCAATAGGCGAACTTGGATTCGCGTAATATTTTTTTTCCATTCTACCTGCTAGATAAGCTAAACGCCCTGATTGAACTCCCAATTTCATAGCTTCTGCCATTTGGGCAGGATTCTTAGATTGTGCTACTGCTGTATTCAATAGAACACCATCAGCTCCTAACTCTAAAGATTGAGAAGCTTCACTAGCCGTTCCGATTCCTGCATCCACAATAACAGGGATACTTGCATTTTCAATGATAATTTTAATATTTGATAAATTGTTTAAACCTTGACCTGAACCTATAGGTGAACCTAATGGCATAACTGTAGCACAACCTAAATCCTCTAAGTGTAATGCTAGCATTGGATCTGCATTAATATAAGGTAATACAGTAAATCCTTTTTTAACTAAAAATTCAGCAGCTTTTAATGTTCCAATAGGATCAGGTAATAAATATTTTGGATCTGAAATAACTTCTAATTTTACAAAAAAATTATCCGGTTGACCCAGTTGACAAGCTAATTCATGACCTAAAAATGCCATACGAATAGCTTCTTCTGCTGTTTGAGCACCTGCTGTATTTGGCAATAACCAAAGCTTGTTCCAATCTAATGAAGTTAAAAAAGTTGTGTTATCGTTTTTTAAGTTTGCTGGTAATCTTCGTATAGCTACAGTAACTATTTCACACTCACTTTTCTCGATACTATCTAAAGCATCTCTAATTGTTCTGTATTTTCCTGTTCCTAACATTAAACGTGAATTAAAAGATTTAGGACCTATTTTCAATTTATCAAAATTTTCCATTAATATTTTTAACATTTTTAAAAACTCCCCAGGTAGGATTTGAACCTACGGCCAATCGGTTAACAGCCGATTGCTCTACCACTGAGCTACTGAGGATATAAGTAGTGCTTGAATAATATCATAAAATGATTCGAAACACAAATAAAATGTTGTTCAATACATTTAAATAAAATGTATTGAACAACATTTTATTTGTGTTTTATTTTGTGATAACCAAGTATCGTAAAACTTTTGAATCTAATTTTAAACTAGCTAAAAATGTTTCAATATATTTAGGCATACTTGAAAAATTTAATTGAATATAATTTCCTTTTGATTTATCAATAATTGGGTATGCTAATTTATGTTTTCCACGTGAAATTACTGAAATATCACTGACATTAAATTTTCTTAAATTTTTTGCATAATTAAATACCCAACTTTTTAATTCACTATCATTGAATTCTTCAGTTAATAAGATCATTATTTCGTATTTTCTTAATAATTCCATAAGTAAAATTTTCCTTTTTTATAACTACCGATTATATTACTGGTAGTTAAATATGAATGTCAATTCTATCTTATTCTTACATATTAATAATAAACTTTTATTCCTTAAAATAGTTGAATAGACTAATAAATTTGATATCTTTTTAGTAGAATACTATAATAGAAAGCTTATTATTATAAATTATATTGGAGAAATTTTGTGGATTGGAATGAAATTCAAAATTCGTTGTCAAATATTGTTTTTGCCATATTGTTAATTGCAATGATTTCTTATTGGGTTAATTTAGCTTTTTTTAATAAAACTAATTTTTTATCTAATTTCGGTAAATTAGCTTCAACAATAGCAAATGGACTTTTATTTTTTATACTTGGTTCTAGATGGATTGTGGCAGGTTATTTTCCTTTAAGTAATTTATATGAATCTTTATTATTCTTAACTTGGACACTTTTAACTTTATATCTATATATTGAATCACAAACTAAGAGTAAATTAATAGGAGCCATTTTGATACCTGTAGCTTTATTAATTAATGGATTTAGTAATTTAACACTTACTCCAGAAATGCAAAAAGCAAGTCCTTTAGTACCTGCTTTACAATCTAATTGGTTAATGATGCATGTTAGTATGATGTTATTAAGTTATGGAACATTAATCATGGGTTCATTATTATGTATTCTATTTTTAGTTATTTCTCAATATCGAGAAGTTGACTTAAAACAAGTTGATGAAACATCGACACCACTATATAATATTATGCTTGATTACTATGAAGCCAAATTTGTTTCTCCACAGAATAATGTTTCAGAATTAGGTAAATTAAAATTACTACAAAGTTTAGATAATTGGAGCTATAGAATTATCGGTTTAGGCTTTCCTTTTTTAACTATAGGTATTATTGCCGGTGGCGTGTGGGCAAATGAAGCTTGGGGTTCTTATTGGAGTTGGGATCCAAAAGAAACATGGGCATTAATTACATGGCTTGTTTTTGCTACATATCTGCACGCACGAATTACAAAAGGTTGGGAAGGTAAGAAAACAGCAATTTTAGGTGGACTAGGTTTTTTTGTTATTTGGATTTGTTATTTAGGTGTAAATTTCCTTGGTAAAGGATTACATAGTTATGGTTGGGTTTCATAAAAATAAAGGAATAATAAATTATCATTCCTTTATTTTTTTTAAGTTTCATTATTAATAAGCTAAACCTAAACTTCTTGTTGTTTCTGCCCCTAAGTAAACCCTTACACTTAAAAAGTCAGTAGGGCATGCAGTCTCGCAACGTTTACATCCTACACAGTCTTCTACTCGTGGAGAAGATGCAATTTGTCCTGCTTTACAACCATCCCAAGCAACCATTTCTAAAACATCGGTAGGACATGCTCGTACGCATTGAGTACATCCGATACATGTATCATAAATTTTAACTGTATGTGACATAGTTCGATTTCTTGTAATTTTTAATTAATATAATAGTAATTTTTAAAAGTCAATAATAACTGAAAATATTTTCGGCTAATATATTAACGTTGGCGTGATAATCTTTGAACTTGTTGGATAGCTAAACGACCAATATTAAATAAAGCCCATGATGCAGCTACGAAAATTGGAGCACCAATTACTAATAAACGAGTATCCATATGTTATAATCCTTATAAAAATAGTTAAATTAAATACAGAAAATAATATTTATATGCAGTTATATTATTGTACATTTATATTATATACAAAATTTTAAATATTTCTAAGAAATATCCGGCTATAAATATTTTACAGTTTGCTTAAAAACTTTGGCATTGAGCTATTTTTCCGGGAGATGTCTCTCCAAGTATTTTCGCCGATTTATAACGTTTCACGACTGAGTTCGAAATGGATCAGTGTGGTTCCGCCAATACACTAAAAACACCAAAGCAAAAATCTACAATAAAGTAGATAAATATTTATAAACTCTAAAATATAAGATATTTTAGAGTTTATAAATATTTTATTAAAAAATTCAAGTCCTCGGTCTGTTAGGACATCTCAGCTCATATATTACTACATTTATACTTGATGCCTATCTAACGGTTAGTCTTACCGTGACCTTACTCACTTACGTGATGAGAATACTCATCTTGAGGTGGGCTTCCCACTTAGATGCTTTCAGCGGTTATCCACTCCATACATAGCTACCCAGCGTTTACCGTTGGCACGATAACTGGTACACCAGAGGTATGTCCTTCTCGGTCCTCTCGTACTAAAGAAGGCTCCTCTCAATATTCTAACGCCTACACCGGATATGGACCGAACTGTCTCACGACGTTCTGAACCCAGCTCGCGTACCGCTTTCATGGGCGAACAGCCCAACCCTTGGGACGTACTACCGCCCCAGGATGCGATGAGCCGACATCGAGGTGCCAAACCTCCCCGTCGATGTGAACTCTTGGGGGAGATCAGCCTGTTATCCCTAGAGTAACTTTTATCCGTTGAGTGACGGCCTTTCCACTCAGCACCGTCAGATCACTAAGACCGACTTTCGTCCCTGCTCGACTTGTAGGTCTCACAGTCAAGCTTCCTTTTGCCTTTACACTCTAGATACGATTTCTACCCGTTCAGAGGAAACCTTTGTGCGCCTCCGTTACCGTTTAGGAGGCGACCGCCCCAGTCAAACTGCCCGCCTGAAACTGTCCTTTCACCAGATAATGGTAAAAGTTAGAAATCTAACATTATAGGAGTGGTATCTCACTGATGGCTCCAGAATTCCCGCAAGAATCTTTCAACGCCTCCCACCTATACTGCGCAAATAAAGTCCAATTTCAATTTCAAGTTACAGTAAAGCTTCATAGGGTCTTTCTGTCCTGGTGCAGGTAGTCCGCATCTTCACAGACAAGTCTATTTCACCGAGCCTCTCTCCGAGACAGTATCCAAATCATTACGCCTTTCGTGCGGGTCGGAACTTACCCGACAAGGAATTTCGCTACCTTAGGACCGTTATAGTTACGGCCGCCGTTCACCAGGGCTTCAGTTACCAGCTTCGCTTGCGCTAACCGACTTCTTTAACCTTCTGGCACTGGGCAGGCGTCAGCCCCCATACATCGTCTTACGACTTAGCGGAGACCTGTGTTTTTGGTAAACAGTTGCTTGGATCTTGTTATTGCAACCTTATAAATAAGGCACTCCTTCTCCCGAAGTTACGGAGTTATTTTGCCGAGTTCCTTAGAGAGAGTTATCTCGCGCCCCTTAGTATACTCTACCTACCCACCTGTGTCGGTTATGGTACAGGCATTATTTATTTTAGACATTGCGAGCTTTTCTTGGAAGTCTGACGTACACTGCTCTAACTCCGTAGAGTCTCGTATTCACGCCTTAGTTCAATAGTACGTTTTCGCCGCACACACCTTAACGCTTAAACCGGAATACCAATATCCGGCCAGTTTAGCCTTCTCCGTCCCTCGATATCAATAAATAATGGTACGGGAATATTAACCCGTTATCCATCGACTACGCTTTTCAGCCTCGCCTTAGGCCCTGACTTACCCTCCGCGGACGAACCTTCCGGAGGAAACCTTGGGTTTCCGGGGTATAGGATTCTCACCTATATTTTCGTTACTCAAGCCGACATTCTCACTTCTGCTTCGTCCATACCCGCTTACGCTAATACTTCGACCTACAACAGAACGCTCCCCTACCGATATATATTTTATATATCGCACAGTTTCGGCAAATTACTTAGTCCCGTTCATTTTCGGCGCAGGTTTACTCGATCAGTGAGCTATTACGCACTCTTTAAAGGATTGCTGCTTCTAAGCAAACCTCCTGATTGTTTCTGCACTCCCACCTCCTTTATCACTTAGTAATTATTTAAGGGCCTTAACTGGTGCTCTGGGCTGTTTCCCTCTTGACAATGGAGCTTATCCCCCACAGTCTCACTGGTAAATTGTACATTTAGTATTCTTAGTTTGCAACGATTTGGTACCGAATTACCAGCCCGCATACGTAACAGTGCTTTACCCCTAAATTATAACATTTACCGCTGCGCCTAAACGCATTTCGGGGAGAACCAGCTAGCTCCGAATTCGATTGGCATTTCACCCCTAACCACAATTCATCCGCTGATTTTTCAACATCAGTCGGTTCGGTCCTCCACTTAGTATTACCTAAGCTTCAACCTGATCATGGTTAGATCATCCGGGTTCGGGTCTATAACTAGAGACTAACGCCCTATTCAGGCTCGCTTTCACTATGGCTTCGACATTCTCTGTCTTAACCTGCCACTAGCTATAAGTCGCCGGCTCATTCTTCAACAGGAACGCAGTCAGACGTTTTAGTCGTCCTCCTACTGATTGTAAGTTTATGGTTTCATGTTCTTTTCACTCCCCTCCCGGGGTTCTTTTCACCTTTCCCTCACGGTACTATTTCACTATCGGTCATTCAGGAATATTTAGCCTTACGAGGTGGTCCTCGCAGATTCACACGGAATTTCACGTGCTCCATGCTACTTGGGATTCAGTTTTGATTGTTTCAATTTTCGATTACAAGACTATCACTTTCTATGGTTAGGGATTCAAACCTATTCATCTAATTGTTACATTTAATCATTTCTAACTGTCCCGCTACCCTTACTTCTAAGTTTAGGCTTCTCCCATTTCGCTCGCCGCTACTAAGGGAATCGTTTTTACTTTCTTTTCCTCTAGGTACTAAGATGTTTCAATTCCCTAGGTTTGCTCTTTCTTATTTATATATTCAATAAGTAGTTTTTAAGTTTCCTCATTCGGACACCTCCGGATCAAAGCTTGTTTCCAGCTCCCCGAAGCATTTCGTTGGTAACCACGTCCTTCATCGCTTCTGAATGCCAAGGTATCCCCCATAAACTCTTAATTCCTTGAATTTAAAACAACTTAGATATTAGATATCTATTTTTTTGGAGGTAAGCGGATTCGAACCGCTGACAACCGCCGTGCAAAGGCGATGCTCTACCAGCTGAGCTATACCCCCCTTGGGCCATTCTGGATTTGAACCAGAGACCTCGCCCTTATCAGGGGCGCGCTCTAACCAACTGAGCTAATAGCCCGTTTATTATTTAATATTATAAAATCGACTTTTAATTTTTTAGAAAAATTTAAAAGGAGGTGATCCAACCGCACCTTCCAGTACGGTTACCTTGTTACGACTTCACCCCAGTCACTAATTCTACCTTAGGCGTCCTCCTCCAAAAGGTTAGAGTAACGACTTCGGGCATAACCAGCTTCCATGGTGTGACGGGCGGTGTGTACAAGGCCCGGGAACGGATTCACCGCTGTGTGCTGACCAGCGATTACTAGCGATTCCAACTTCATGCAGGCGAGTTGCAGCCTACAATCCGAACTTAGAACGAGTTTATAGATTAGCTAGTCTTCGCAGATTTGCAGCTCATTGTCTCGTCCATTGTAGCACGTGTGTAGCCCAGGGTGTAAGGGGCATGCTGACTTGACGTCATCCCCGCCTTCCTCCGGTTTATAACCGGCAGTCTTTTTAGAGTTCCAAAAGGCAACTAAAAATAAGGGTTGCGCTCGTTGCGGGACTTAACCCAACATCTCACGACACGAGCTGACGACAGCCATGCACCACCTGTGTATACGTTCCAAAAGGCACTTTCTTCTTTCAAAGAAATTCGTATCATGTCAAACCCTGGTAAGGTTCTTCGCGTTGCATCGAATTAAACCACATGCTCCACCGCTTGTGCGGGCCCCCGTCAATTCCTTTGAGTTTCACACTTGCGTGCATACTTCCCAGGCGGGATACTTAACGCGTTAGCTTTGGTACTGCACAGGTCGATCTGTTCAACACCTAGTATCCATTGTTTACGGCTAGGACTACTGGGGTATCTAATCCCATTTGCTACCCTAGCTTTCGTCTCTGAGTGTCAGTAATAGCCCAGTAAAGTGCCTTCGCCATCGGTGTTCTTTCCAATCTCTACGCATTTCACCGCTCCACTGGAAATTCCCTTTACCTCTACTATACTCTAGTCTAATAGTTTCGACTGCGATTTTGAAGTTGAGCTTCAAGATTTAACAGTTGACTTATTAAGCCACCTACAGACGCTTTACGCCCAGTGATTCCGGATAACACTTGCATCCTCCGTCTTACCGCGGCTGCTGGCACGGAGTTAGCCGATGCTTATTCTTCAGGTACACGTCATTTATTCCTCCCTGAAAAAAGAGGTTTACAACCCATAGGCATTCATCCCTCACGCGGTATTGCTCCGTCAGGCTTTCGCCCATTGCGGAAAATTCCCTACTGCTGCCTCCCGTAGGAGTCTGGACCGTGTCTCAGTTCCAGTGTGTCTGATCGTCCTCTCAAACCAGATACTGATCGTCGCCTTGGTAGGCCATTACCCTACCAACAAGCTAATCAGCCGCAAGCTTCTCTTTAGGCGGAAAACCGTTTTACTCGAAAGCATATGGGGTATTAGCAACCGTTTCCAGTTGTTGTCCCCCTCCTAAAGGCAAATTCTTACGTGTTACTCACCCGTCCGCCACTAGAGTTAAAAACTCCCGTTCGACTTGCATGTATAAGGCATACCGCCAGCGTTCATCCTGAGCCAGGATCAAACTCTCTTAAAATATCCTTGAATTTTTGTGTTTTTAAATTTTGTCCATAAAGTTGAAAGTAAAGATACTATGACTTTATATAAAAGTTATTAATGTTTTTAAAAATTAATAAAACTTTATAAAAATAAATAATGCTAATTATTGGAAATCTATATTTATTCTATACTCCTATATTTAATTAAGAGATCAATATAGAATAAATATAGAATTTAAAAACTTAAATTCGACACAAAAAATATATAACTTTCAAGTTGTTGAGTTAATGAATGAGTTATTTCTTGGACAGAATCAAATTGACTACTGATTATTAAATTTGAGTTTAATTGTTCACTAGGAAACAGATTTAGAGAAATTTGTTTTAAAGGAAAATCAAGCAAATTCGAGTCATTGATAACTCTATCGGGTAAAAATTGAATATCAACATTTTTATAGGCTTCTTGCATATAATTTAAAATATCTTTTCTTTCATTATACCAAAACTCTCTTATTTCATTTGGTATCGGATATTTATACCAAAGAATAGGTAAATATTTAAAGATCAGAACATCTTTAACATCCCCATTAACTATGGCTTTTCCTGGAACACCTTCACTCGGTAAAAAAGGCATAGTAAATACTAAATGATTTAAAGAATCAGCAGCTTTTCCAATAAGCGTTAATAACAATGGAGTAGCTAATCCAATCCCACCGATAACAGGCATAAGGCCAATCGCATATTCTTCAATCCAATCAACAAAAGCAATAAAATATGCAATCGGGAATGTATATGGATTTATACTAATTAACCAAGCAATAAAAATCCTAAATGAAATCATATAGTAATATGTTACTAAAATAGCAAAAACGACTTCTCGGCAAACTTCCAAAAAAGATATATCTAAACAAAAATTACATTGAACTTGAAGAAATTCCGAAAGCCAATTAGGTAAAAAAATAATATTTTTATAATTTTCCATATAAAAGCTATAGAATCCATCAGTATTACTTTCATAGAATATTCTGGGAATAGGCGAAGGTTTTGGGGAATCACCGATTAGAATTTCAATATAATTTTGAGGATGTGTATCTGGTGGAAAACGTACAGTACGAATAGGTAAATTTTCGGCTAATGATTTAGGATTCCAATAATACCTTTTTAGGGGAGTTAATAACATACCTGGATTATCTGGAAATCCGAAAATAGTAGCTAATTTTTGAAAACTAAAAGCAACAAAATTAAAAAATTCCTCTCGTAATTCTAACAACCGTTCTCGAATTGTCATAAGAATATCTTTAAATTAGATTTATAAAGGCACAGCAACCATTATATTAAAGACAAAATCTTACGTCAAGTATCTCAACTTTGATCTATTTTTAGCAAAATAGTCGGGATAGTAGGATTTGAACCTACGACCCCCTGCTCCCAAAGCAGGTGCTCTACCAAGCTGAGCTATATCCCGAAAATAACATTTGTGTTCATACACCAACTAAAACTAACACAATTCCAATAAGAAAACAAGTTTGTATTTCAGCAAAATTTTTAAAACATTTTTAGTAATATATTTGAAACTGAGTTTCGAATATATTGCTAAAAAAATTAAATTAAAATAGGACTTTAATTTAATTTTTTTTAGTTTTGCATGAATTTAATGTATAATCCTATAGTGAAAACTCATATTCAAATAGATAATTAATAACTAATTTTTGAAAATAATCTTACTAGTTGATAATAACTTATGGAGTTAAAACTATAAATTGGAATATTATATTTGGTAGCTATTTGAGTTAGACTTATATTTTTATTTAAATGTTTTTTTAACCCTAAGATAATACTTGCTTTTTTAACTTCATTAGTTAAAATAAAATTAATTCCCATCCTTAAAAGAACTTCTTTTAATAAATTATTTGAAATTGAATAAGGATAAATTATTAATAATTTTGTTTTTAACTTTAATGAGTTTTCATGTTTCAAGGTATTTACAGAAGACCAAGTTAAGTTTGGAAAAAAGGTTTGATTATTTGATAAAGACCCGTATTGAGGTTGAGTTCGCTCACTAAATATTTTGATTTTTTCAGGTAATGAAAAAAATCTAATTTGTTCCATAAAACTATCACCACGCAATAATAAATCAATAGAAGTTTTTACATCTTCATGAATTGTCCAAGAATTTTGTTGATTTATTTCAATCAATATTTCAAAAGCTGGATAGGCTTTACGTTCTAAAACAGTTTTTTGAGTTTTTCTTCGTTTTGCTTCGTCATCACTCAGCGTTACATATTGAATCCCTCCAATTAAATCAGCCAAAGGAGGATTTTTAATTAAATTTTGCAAACAATTTCCATGAGTAGTCCCAACTAATTGAACACCTTTTTCTGCGATTGTTCTTGCAGCTAAAACCTCTAACTCTGTACCTATTTCATCAATAATAATCACTTGAGGCATATGATTTTCAACAGCTTCAATCATAACTTGATGTTGAAGTTCTGTTTTAGCTACTTGCATTCGTCGCGCACGACCAATACCTGAATGAGGAATATCACTTTCACCAGCAATCTCATTTGATGTATCAATAACAACCACACGCTTTTCCATTTCATCTGCTAGAACTCGACCAATTTCTCGAATAATAGTAGTTTTACCTACACCAGGTTTTCCTAATATTAAAATGGATTGACCTGATTCAAGTAAATCTCTAATAACAGAAATAGCGCCAAATATTGAACGACCAACACGACAAGTTAATCCTGTAATTAAAAACTGACGATTCCTAATGCAACTTATTCTATGTAAAGTTCTTTCAATACCAGCACGATTTTCCGTACTAAATTTACTGATTCTTTTAGTAGTATAATCTAAGTCCTGCCAAGATATGACTTTTTGTGATAAATATTCAGGGCCCGTAGGAAATCGTGCTTCAGGTCTTCGACCTAAATCAAGAACAATTTCTATAAGTTGATCAGCATACATATGCTTAACCAAATGATCATATAGAAAAAAAGGAAGTTTTTCAAATAATTTTTCTAAATCATCACTCATAATTTATAGTTTTAAATGAACGTACAAATTAGAAAAAAAAATGAGATATTCACAATTTATCTACTCAAAATTTAAAATTTTTGAAAAAGTTGAATTATCTAAAATAGCAATTTGAGATAACATTTTTCTATTTAATCCTATTTTAGTAGCATTTAATTTATGAATAACATGACTATAAGTAAAACCTTCAATTCGTGAAGCAGCATTGATGCGTGAAATCCAAACTCTTCGAAATATACGCTTTTTTTGTTTACGATTAACATAAGCATACTTTAATGCTTTCATAACTTGTTGGTTTGCTACTCTAAAAATAGCAGAATGTGCACCTCTATAACCACTTGCAATTGTTAAAACTTTATTCCGACGTTTACGTGCAACATTACCACGTTTAACTCTAACCATTAGATTTTTTATTTATAATTAATTTATAATTTTACAGATTTAATAATAAGGTAACATTAGTTTAATAGCATTTGTATCACTTCCATTAACATTAATTATCTGAGACAATTTTCTTTTTTGACGATTGGATTTTTTCATTAGTAAATGACCCTTATACGCATGTCGACGTAAAAATGTATTATTTCCAGTAATTTTATACCGTTTTGCTGCGGCTTTCCTTGTTTTTAATTTAGGCATAAATTTTTAGCATTAAGAATTTTTTATATAATTTTTTGAGTTTTAGAACTAAAATCTAAATTTGTCCAATTTAATATTACTCAAATGGACAAATTTGTCCCGGATTTTCTTTTACATATTGAATTGATCGTAAAACTCGAAGAATTTCGTTAACATTTCTTCCACATAATAAATTATTTACAGTATAGTATTGAATGATTCCCTCCTTGTCAATAATAAAAAGACCTGGAAACGCAAGTCCATCTTCTGTTAATAACTGATAATTAGTGGTTATTTTTTGAGTTAAGTCAGAAATTAATGGGTAATCTAATTCTTTTAAACCATTTTGATAGCGAGTGGCTAATAGAAATTGCAAATGTGAAAATGGACTATCCATAGATATCGCAAGTACTTGTGCAGACAATTTTTTAAACTCAGAAATTCTATCATTTAATCCAATTAACTCTGTAACTGAAAGAGATGTAAAATTTGCTGGATAAAAAACAAGAATTACATATTTTTTTCCCCTGTAATCAGATAATCTAATTTTACCTAATTGATTTTTGTAAACTCCAATGGTTAAAAAATTTGGAGCTAGTTTTCCAACTTGTAAAGAACTGAGCATAAAGTTTTCTTTAAATATCAGAATTTTAACAAAAAAATAATATCACATAAAAAAAGGTAGAGCAAATAATTTTCAATTAATCTACCTTTTAATTATTTTAGCTAAAGTTATTTCTCTTGAACTTCAACTAATTCATCAAGAGCGAAATTGTTAGTATTTGTTCCACTATAATTAACACTTTCAAAACGAACAACAGCAGGATAACGAATTCCACTTTGATCAACTGTAGCGACAGTTCCAATTTCATTATACCAATAAGACTCTGGTCTTAAAATACGAACTTTTGATCCACGACTAACCATAAAAATTATAATCTATAATAAATTTATATTATATAATATAGTTTTATTATATAATTTATTCAATAAAAATTTAATATAAGTTGGATTCTTTATTCGTTATTTGTTATTATTATAAGTACGAGATGTAACTAATAAAATAACTATATTTAAACTGAATAAGAAAAATGGATCGAAATTTTATACAAAAAATGTTAATAGGAATATTTGCAATTGCATGTCTTATTTTCGGTGTTAATTTAATAACATCAGGAGATTATATTCAAGAACAAGTTCAAAATGAGAAATTAGAAATAAACACAAATGTTAGTAGCTCAAGAATGACTTATGGTCGTTTTTTAGAATACTTAGAAATGGGATGGGTTAAACAAGTAGATCTATATGATAATAGTAGAAATGCTATTGTTCAAGCTTCTAGTCCTGAATTAGGAAACCGTCCACAAGCGATTAGAGTTGAAATTCCTATTGGTGCTTCACAATTAATTCAAAAATTAAAAGAATACAATATCGATTTTGATGCACATCCAGCACCTAGTAAAAATGTCTTTATAAGTATTGCAAGTAATTTATTATTACCATTAATTTTTATAAGCGGTTTAATATTTTTCTTCCAAAATTCAGATAATTTTTCTCAAAATTCAGGATCATCACCTATGAATATAGGAAAATCACCCGCACGATTTGATCCACGTCCAGAAACCGGAATTACATTTAATGATATTGCAGGTATTGATGAAGCAAAAGCAGAATTTGAAGAAATTGTCTCATTTTTAAAAGAACCTGATAGATATACTCGAGTTGGGGCTAAAATACCTAAAGGGGTTTTATTAGTAGGACCTCCTGGTACAGGTAAAACTTTACTAGCAAAAGCTATTGCTAATGAAGCTAACGTACCATTTTTCAGTGTAGCGGGTTCAGAATTTGTTGAAATGTTTATTGGTATTGGTGCTGCTCGAATCCGTGATTTATTTAATAAAGCTTCGGAAAATGCCCCATGTATTGTATTTATTGATGAAATTGATGCCGTTGGACGTGAACGTGGCTCTGGAATTGGTGGTGGAAACGATGAACGAGAACAAACTTTAAACCAATTATTAACAGAAATGGATGGTTTTAAAGAAAATAAAGGTGTTATCGTAGTAGGTGCGACAAACCGAGTAGATATATTAGATGCCGCATTACTAAGACCAGGTAGATTTGATCGCCGAATTACTGTAGGTTTACCAGATCGTTTAGGTAGAATAGGTATTTTAAAAGTACATGCAAAAAATAAGCCATTAGCCGAAGATGTTTCATTAGTTCAATTAGCTAATCGTACACCTGGTTTCTCAGGAGCCGATTTAGCAAACTTATTAAATGAAGCAGCAATTCTAGCAACACGATATAAAAAGCAAATAATTACAAAAAATGAAGTAAATGAAGCTGCTGATCGGATTATTGGTGGTATTGCTGGAACAAGCATGGAAGATACAAAAAATAAGCGCTTAATTGCGTACCATGAAGTTGGACATGCTATAGCTGGTTCAGTTTTAGAAGGACATGATGAAGTCGAAAAAATTACTTTAATTCCACGAGGAGGTGCGAAAGGTTTAACATGGTTTACACCAAATGAAGAACAAGGTTTACTTTCAAGATCACAGTTACTTGCTCGGATTATTATGACATTAGCAGGACGTGTAACAGAACAAATAGTATTTGGTAATACAGAAGTTACAACAGGAGCAAGTAATGATTTACAACAAGTAACTAACATTGCTAGACAAATGGTAACAAGATATGGAATGTCTAATATTGGTCCAATTGCTCTTGAAAATGATGAAAGTCCTGCAGATTATGATGATAAACTAGCTGACAGAATTGATAGCGAAGTATGTAAAATTATTAATCACTGTGAAAATGTTGCTAAAAAAATAATTTTAGATAATCGAGTTATCATCGATCTAATAGTGGAAAAATTATTAGATATGGAAACTTTGGATGGGGAAGAATTCAGAGAACTTGTTCGTAACTATACAGTGTTACCGACTAAAGTAGCATAAAATAAATTCTTAGATTGTTTAAGAGTTTATTAAAAAATGGATCGTATTTCTTTTTTAATAAACTCTTATAGATACATAAACTATCATAATTTTTCATATTATTTTTTATTTATTGATTTAAGATATTAAATATATTCTAGAGAAAAAACTTTATAAATTCATTAGCAAAGCTGAGATAAAGACAAGCTGACCTAATTTTGATAATTATTTAAACCAAATTATTTTTTAAATTTAATTTAAAAATATTGAGAGTATATTAATTTTAAAAAGTATTACTTATTTTAAAATAAGTAATACTTTTTAGCTATGCTGTTACTAATTAAATTAGTAACGACCACCTTCAGGATTCGCTTGAACACTGTAGCTTTTAATTGTGTAGTTGATTTGACGAGCTGGACCTTCTTGACGTTCTAAGTAGAAACCAGGTTCGTTAACTGGACGGTTAACGATGAAAGACATAGAACAACTTTCAGTACCGTAGCTAGCATCAAACGCGTTAACACGGATGTAACCAGAAGCACAAGATTTACGTGCTTCATTTAATTCGAACATTACAGATGCTGGATCTTTAATATCGAATAATGGTAAACCCCATAATTCCCAGTAACTGTTACGTGGATGTGGATCATCTGTCCATTCAACGTTCATTGCCCAGCCTTTGCTCATAGCATAAGCAACTTGTTTCTCAATTTGTGCATTTGTTAAATCTGGTAAGAAAGAGAAGCAACCTTGTGTAAGTCTCACTATTCAAATACTCCTTAATTTTTGTAAAAGTAAATTATTATACGTTTGCTGTTGCAGTTACAGCGAAATCAGCTGTATCTGTAGATGTGTAGTTGAAACTGATATCTTTCCATAAGTCTAAAGCTGTTTGTAGTGGACCACATGTTTTAGCAGCTTCACGTAAAATAGCAGGACCTACTTGTTGGTTAAAGTAATCAGCACCTTCGTTACGAGCTAAAATCATAGCTTCTAAAGCTACACGGTTAGCTGTAGCACCTGCTTGGATACCATCAGGGTGACCAATTGTACCACCACCGAATTGTAATACAACGTCATCACCTAAATAGTGAACTAATTGGTGCATTTGACCACAGTGGATACCACCAGAAGCTACTGGCATACACTTACGTAAAGAAGCCCAATCCATTTCGAAGAAGATACCGTAAGGTAAGTTCACACTTAAGTTCATTAAACGTAATACATCGTAGAAACCTTTAATCATTAAAGGATCACCTTCTAATTTACCTACAACTGTACCAGCGTGGATGTGGTCAACACCAGACATACGCATCCATTTACAAATTACACGGAAGTTAATACCATGATTTTTTTGACGAGCGTAAGTTGAGTTACCTGCACGGTGTAAGTGTAATACCATATCATTTTCACGAGACCAGATAGCAGCACTTTGAATTGCTGTGTAACCTAATACTAAGTCGATCATGATAATTACAGAACCTACAGCTTTAGCGTAGTTAGCACGTTTGTAAAGCTCTTCCATAGTAGCTGCAGTAACGTTTAAGTAAGAACCTTTAACTTCACCTGTTGCAGCTGACGCACGGTTAATACCTTCCATACAGTTTAAGAAACGTTCTCTCCAACGCATAAATGGTTGAGAGTTAATGTTTTCATCATCTTTTAAGAAGTCTAAACCACCTTTTAAACCTTCATATACTACACGACCGTAGTTTTTACCTGATAAACCTAATTTAGGTTTTACAGTCGCACCTAATAAAGGAACACCGTATTTGTTTAAACGTTCACGTTCTACAACGATACCTGTAGCAGGACCTTGGAACGTTTTTAAGTATGAGTGAGGAATACGCATATCTTCTAAACGTAAAGCAGATACAGCTTTGAAACCAAATACGTTACCAATAATAGAAGCTGTTAAGTTAGCTAATGAACCTTCTTCAAATAAATCACATTCGTAAGCGATGAAAGCGAAGTATTGGTCACTTGCATTTGGAACTGGATCTACACGGTAAGCTTTAGCACGGTAGCGCTCACAAGCTGTTAATAAATCTGTCCATACAACAGTCCATGTTGCTGTTGAAGATTCACCTGCTACAGCAGCAGCAGCTTCTACTGGATCTACACCTGGTTGTGGAGTAATACGGAATAATGCTAATATATCAGTATTTTTTACAGCGTATGAAGCATCCCAGTAACCCATTTTAGCGTAAGGGATTACACCAGATTCGTAACGGTCACTTTTGATTCGAGTCCGTTCTGATACAGATTGAGACATTGATTTCTCCTTAAAAATAAAAAGGCAATATATAATAGATATTTAACTAACTAAAATTTAATTAGTTCTATCGGTTGAGTGATTAAGAGCAACCTTGTTTATAATTATAACAGTTTTAAAGAACCCAAGTTTTATACGAATTGTTTAGTTGTTTATAACTTTTAAGAATAGTTTAAAAAGAAAACTTTGAGACTATATTATTCTTAAAAAAACTGTATAATACGACATAAATAGAAAATCTTAAATTAAGAACAAAATATATATTTTGATAACATAATTATGATTAATCAATCAAATAAAATAATAAATAATAATTTAAAAAAACTCGTTAATAAAACATATGAATATGGATTTTCAACTAAGATTGAAAAAGACATTATTGAAAAAGGTTTAAATGAAAAAACTATCAAACTAATTTCAAGTAAAAAAAAAGAACCTCAATTTTTACTTGACTTTCGTTTAAAAGCATATAAAAAATGGAAATTAATGAATTCCCCTGAATGGGCGTATTTAAAATTTCCTGAAATAGATTTTCAAAATATAGTATATTATTCAGCACCAAAATCAAAAAAAAAATTAAAAGATTTAAGCGAAGTAGATTCAGAACTTTTAAAAACCTTTGAAAAATTAGGTATATCTTTAAATGAACAAAAAAGACTTGCAAATGTTGCTTTAGATATCGTTTTTGATAGTGTATCAATTGGAACGACATTTCAACAAGAATTAAGTGAATATAATGTGATATTTTGTTCTATTTCGGAAGCAATTCAAGAATATCCAGATATGATTGAAAAATATTTAGGTTCCGTAGTTCCAATAGGTGACAATTACTTTTCTGCTTTAAATTCAGCAGTTTTTACGGATGGCTCATTTTGCTATATTCCTGAAAATGTGAAATGCCCCATAGATCTATCAACTTATTTTAGAATAAATGATCAAACATCAGGCCAATTTGAAAGAACTTTAATTATTGCAGATAAAAATAGTGCAGTTAATTATTTAGAAGGATGTACCGCTCCTCAATATGATAATAATCAATTACACGCAGCAATTGTTGAATTAATTGCTCTAGAAAATGCAATTATTAAATATTCGACTGTTCAAAATTGGTATTCAGGAAACAAATACGGAAAAGGAGGAATCTATAATTTTGTAACAAAACGAGGACTTTGTATAGGGAAAAATTCTCAAATTTCATGGACTCAAGTTGAAACAGGATCTTCAATTACATGGAAATACCCAAGTTGTCTCTTAGTTGGAGAAAATTCACAAGGAGAATTTTACTCTGTAGCACTTACAAATAATTATCAGCAAGCAGATACAGGAACAAAAATGTTACATATAGGAAAATTAAGCAAAAGTCGAATTATTTCAAAAGGTATCTCTGCAGGTAATTCAAAAAATAGTTACAGAGGTTTGGTTCAAATGACAGATAAAGCTTTAAATGCTCGAAATTATTCACAATGTGATTCTTTATTAATAGGTAATTGTTCTAATGCTAATACATTCCCAATCATTTCGGTTCAAAATTCAACAACAAGGATTGAACATGAAGCTTCAACATCAAAAATAGGAGAAGAACAAATTTTTTATTTTTTACAACGAGGGATTAGTTTAGAAAAAGCCATAGAATTAATGATAAGTGGATTCTGTAAAGAAGTGTTTAAAAAATTGCCACTAGAATTCGCAGCTGAAGCAGACAAATTATTAAGTTTAAAATTAGAGGGAAGCGTAGGTTAATGACTGAAAACAATTTATTATTAGAAATAAAAAATTTAAAAGTAGCTATTGAAAATAACATGATACTTAATGAATTAAATCTAAAAATTCAAAAAGGTGAGATTCATGCTATTATGGGACCTAACGGATCAGGAAAAAGTACTTTCTCTAAAGTAGTAGCAGGTCATCCTGCTTATTCTATTTTAGAGGGTGATATATTATTTAAAGGAAATAGCATTATTGAATTAAGTCCAGAAGAACGTTCTCATTTAGGGATTTTTTTAGCTTTTCAATATCCTATTGAAATTCCTGGCGTAAGTAATGAAGATTTTTTAAGATTATCTTATAATGCAAAACAACGATTTTTTAGCCTACCTGAAGTAGACCCTATTGAATTTTTAGGTATTATTATGAAAAAAATGGAATTAGTTAAAATGTCGCCACAATTCTTAAATAGAAATGTAAATGAAGGATTTTCAGGTGGGGAGAAAAAGCGAAATGAGATTTTACAAATGGTTTTATTAGATTCAGATATTTGTATATTAGATGAGACGGATTCAGGTTTAGATATAGATGCATTAAAAATTATCTCAAATGGAATTAATAATTTTATGACAAAAGATAAAGGAATTATTTTAATTACTCATTATCAAAGATTGTTAGATTATATAAACCCAACTTATGTGCATGTCATGCAAAATGGGAAAATTATTAAAACAGGATCCGCTGAATTAGCTAAAGAATTAGAAGAAAAAGGTTATCAGTGGTTGAATTAAAAGCCTATTACCTAAAATATAGAGCTTTTTTATAAAAATATACCTAAATAAAGAAATAAATTTATATAATATTACGCGTTCCTTTATTTTTTTTAATATTGGGTAATTTCTTCAATTAATTAGATTATATGTACCCAGAAATTTTTAATTCAAATATGTTTACATTATTAGCGGAAGCAGAAGTTGGTAAACACTTTTACTGGAACATTGCTGGATTTCTAGCACATGGCCAAGTTTTATTAGTAATATGGTTTGTAATAATCATTTTATTATTATTAGCTGTCCTAGGTACAAGAAATATTGAGCGAATTCCTACAGGTTTTCAAAACTTTATGGAATCAGCTGTAGATTTTGTAACTGATATTGCTAGAGATCAATTAGGCGAAAGCTTTTATAAAGAATGGATACCGTTTATCGGAACATTGTTCTTCTTTATTTTTGGCTGTAATTGGGCAGGAGCACTTATCCCTTGGAAGCTAATTGAACTACCAGAAGGAGAACTTGCTGCACCAACAAACGATATTAATACAACAGTTGCATTAGCTTTATTAACATCGTTCGCCTATTTTTATGCAGGTTTCAGTAAAAAAGGTTTAGGATATTTCAAAAGATATATTCAACCAATTCCACTTCTTTTACCAATTAACATTCTAGAAGATTTTACGAAACCTTTATCATTAAGTTTTCGATTATTTGGAAATATTTTAGCAGATGAATTAACTGTAACAGTATTAACATCGTTAGTTCCGTTAGTTATACCATTACCAATCATGATATTAGGTATTTTTGCTGGTTCAGTTCAAGCTTTAATTTTTTCAACTTTAGCTGCAGCTTACATTGCTGAAGCTCTTGAATAGTAAAAAAGTTAAGAGTGTTTTAAAATTTATATATTTTTAATTTGTAAAATTTATTATGGATTCTATCGTTTCTGCTGCTTCAGTTATCGCTGCTGGTTTATCTATTGGTTTATCTGCGATTGGTCCTGGTATTGGTCAAGGTAATGCTGCAGGTCAAGCAGTTGAAGGTATTGCACGTCAACCTGAAGCAGAAAGCAAAATTCGTGGTACTTTATTATTAAGTTTAGCATTCATGGAAGCATTAACTATCTATGGTTTAGTAGTTGCATTAGCATTATTATTTGCTAACCCTTTTAACAGCTAATTTTCTCATTTAAACTTTTAAAACAAATAAGGAATAGATACAATAAAACTCTGTATCTATTCTATTTTTTAATTCTATAGTATAGCATATAGATTTTATATGATTAATTTTTCAACATTAATTTTAAGTTCAGAAGTAGAGGGTCCAGGGGGATTATTTGATATAGATGCAACTTTACCATTAGTTGCAATTCAATTTTTGTTACTGATGGTTATCTTAAATATCGTTCTATATAATCCATTACTTACAATTATTGAAGAACGAAAAGAATATATCTTAACAAATCTTGGTAAAGCATCAGAATTACTTGCAGAAGCTAATAATCTGACAGCTCAATATGAAGAAGAGTTAGGAAGTGTTCGTAAAGAAGCACAACTAGAAATTACAAATTCTCAAAAAATTCACCAAGAAATTTTAGATTTAGAAATCAATATTTCACAAAAATATCTTGATAATTTATTAGATACAATTACAAATGATTTTGAAAATAGAAAAACTTTAGCTCTTAATAATTTAGAAGCAAGTGTTCAATCATTATGTAGTGATATTAACGCAAAATTATCAATTTAAGAATTTTTTGATAAAAGTAATTTTCCTTTTTATAAATGAACAGTTTATACACAAACTCGAAAATATGGAAAATTTTGATCAAATTTTTACTTTGATTGCCGAAGAAGAAGGCATTAGTTTTAATCCCGATATTTTAGGAAGTGGTTTATTTAACATTCTTGTGTTGGCTGGTATTTTAGTATATACTGGTAAAGATTTTTTAGGTTCTATATTAGAAGAAAGAAAATCAACTATTGTTCAAAATGTTCAAGATGCTGAAAATAGATTAAATGAAGCACAAAAACGACTAACAGAAGCACAAAAACAATTAAATCAAGCTCATGTAGTAATTAATGAGATTAAATCTGAAACATTAAATACAAAGAAAGTTATGCTTAAAGCAGATGCTGTTGAAGCAAGAAATGACTTAAAATCTCGTTTTGAACGTGCTATATTAGCTTTTAAATCAAAAGAAAGACGAATTTTCTTTGAAATTAAAGAACAAATTACTTCATTAGTATTAACTAGAACTGTTAGTCGTGTAAAAGAAACATTTGCACAAGATAAAGCTGCAGCTAAATTAATTAATAATACTATTCGAACATTAGAATTACCTTAATAAACATGAGTAAAAATCCATTAGCATTAAAGGTCGCTGCTCCATATGCTCGCGCACTTTTTGATTTTGTTAAAGAGACAGGAACTCTATTTGAAGTAACTTCAGATATCCAAAATATTCAAGGTTTATTATTTAAATCTAGAGAATTATTTAAATGTCTACAAAATCCTGTAATTAGTGCTCAAGCTAAGCAAGAGATTTTAATTAAAGTAGTAGGAAAAAAAATGAACCAAGAAACTTTACAGTTTTTAACTACTTTAATCAAACGAAATCGTATCAATTTATTACCAACAATAATTTTTAGCTATTTAGAGTTAGTATATAAAACAGCAAATTCTAGAGCATTCCAAATTATTTCAGCTAAAGATCTTTCAAATGGTCAGAGAACACGTTTAATCAAAAAAATTAAATCAATCGCCAAACAAAGTCGAATTATGATTCAATTTAGTACCGATGAAAGTTTAATTGGTGGTTTCTTGATTAAAAACCAAGGTAAAATAGTTGATTATTCAGTAAAAAATAAATTGAATCTACTAGCAAAACAACTAGATACTGTTTTAGAAATTTAATTACAAATAAAATCTTTTATTAATTTTTTAACCTCAAATATAATACAATGATAAAGATTCGTCCAGACGAAATTAGTAGTATTATCCGTGAACAAATTGAAAAATATGATCAGGATGTAAAAATTGAAAATGTGGGTACTGTTTTACAAGTTGGTGATGGTATCGCTCGTGTATACGGTCTTGATCAAGCTATGAGTGGTGAGCTTTTAGAATTTGAAGATAAAACTATCGGTATTGCATTAAACTTAGAAAATGACAACGTAGGTGTCGTTTTAATGGGTAATGGTCGTCAAATTTTAGAAGGTGGTGTTGTTAAGTCAACAGGTCGAATTGCTCAAATTCCTGTAGGTGACAATTTCTTAGGTCGTGTTATCAATCCGTTAGGTGAACCTATTGATGGTAAAGGTGATATTAGTTCAAGTGAAAGTCGTTTATTAGAAGCAATGGCACCTGGTATTATTAGTCGTAAATCAGTTTGTGAACCTTTACAAACAGGTATTACTTCTATCGATGCTATGATTCCAATTGGCCGTGGTCAACGTGAATTAATTATTGGAGATCGCCAAACAGGTAAAACATCTATTGCTGTTGATACAATTATTAATCAAAAAACAGAAAATGTAGTTTGTGTATATGTAGGTATTGGTCAAAAAGCTTCTACAATAGCTCAAGTTGTTAACGTTTTAGAAGAAAAAGGTGCAATGTCATATACATGTATCGTTTCTGCTAGTGCTAATGATGCTGCAACTTTACAATATATTGCTCCATATGCAGGTGCATGTATTGCTGAATATTTCATGTATCAAGGTAGAGCAACCTTAGTAATCTATGATGATTTAACAAAACAAGCAATGGCTTATCGTCAAATGTCATTATTACTACGTCGTCCTCCAGGACGTGAAGCATATCCAGGTGATGTATTCTACTTACACTCACGTTTATTAGAACGTGCTGCTAAATTAAGTGATGCATTAGGTGGTGGTAGTATGACTGCATTACCAATTATTGAAACACAAGCTAGTGATGTATCAGCATATATCCCAACAAATGTAATTTCAATTACTGATGGACAAATTTTCTTATCGAATGATTTATTCAACTCGGGTATTCGTCCAGCTATTAACGTAGGTATTTCTGTATCACGTGTAGGTTCTGCGGCACAGACAAAAGCTATGAAAAAAGTAGCAGGTAAATTAAAGCTTGAGTTAGCTCAATTTGCTGAGTTAGAAGCATTTTCACAATTTGCATCTGATTTAGATGAAGCTACACAAAAACAATTAGCTCGTGGTACACGTTTACGTGAAGTTTTAAAACAACCACAAAATTCTCCTTTATCAGTAGCAGAACAAGTTGCTTTAATTTATACAGGTATTAATGGTTATTTAGATGATTTATCTGTAGATTCTGTTAAAAAATATTGTGCTACTTTATTAAAATTCTTAGCAACATCACAAAAGCCATATATTGGAATTGTTACTACTACTAATCAATTTACTGATGAAGCTGAAGCTTCATTAAAAGAATGTATAGCTGAATCAAAAGCTATTTTTGCTCAGAGTAAATAGATTAATATTTTCTATTTCATTTTTAAAAATTAAAAATGGAATAGAAAAATAAAATTTCTTTTTTAAAAATTAACTAGAAAAAACTTTAATATAATAAACGGTAAGTCAAAACTTGAAGTAATCTAATAATATATTAGATTACTTCAAGTTTTGACTTACCGTTTATTATACTATCAGTAAGAGTTTTAAGAATTAACTTAATTGAACGAACAGCATCATCATTACCAGGAATTGGAATATCAACTAAATCTGGATCACAATTTGTATCTAAGATAGATACAATAGGAATTCCTAATTTACGACATTCTCGAATTGCAGTCATCTCTCGTTTTTGGTCAATAATAATAGCAACATCGGGTAATTGCTGCATATCTTTAATTCCATCTAAATGATTTCTTAATTTGTCTAGTTCTTTTCGTCTTAAAGAAGCTTCTTTCTTTGTTAATAAATCAAATGTATTGTCAGCTTCTTGTTGTTCTAAGCTTTTTAGACGATTAATTCTTTCTTTTAATGTTGACCAATTTGTTAACATTCCACCAAGCCAACGATAATTTACATAATATGAATTACAGCGTTTTGCTTCTTGAGCTATCAAAGTACTTGCTTGACGTTTAGTTCCTATAAAAAGGAAAGTTTTTCCTTCGCTCGCTAACTTATTTAGATAATTTGTTGCTTCATTTAATAAGCTAGCAGATTGAACTAAATCTAGAATATGAATATTATTTACTTCGCTATAAATATAAGGAAACATTTTAGGATTCCAACGATAAGATTTGTGTCCAAAATGTACTCCGGCTTCTAATAATTGTGATAAACTTATATTAGACATAAATGTTATGTTTTATTTTATTTATATAGATTGTAACAAAAATAAATAAAAATGTCTACAAACCAATTAAAAGTAGATCAATTTTAAAGATTTTTTAAATAGAAAGTTCTTTTATTTCCATTAAGGCTGGTTTTTTAAAACTAGTTTTAAAATTTCGAGAACCAGTTCCAGACGGAATCAAATGACCAATAATAATATTTTCTTTTAGACCACGTAACCAATCTATACGACCTTCAATTGCCGCTTTTGTTAATACTTTTGTTGTTTCTTGAAAACTTGCAGCAGAAATAAAACTTGGATTATTTAATGCTGCTCGAGTAATACCAAATAATAAAGGTAAATAATAAGCAGGTTGTTTTTGCTCTTTTTCAACAATTTTATTTATATATTGAATATGATATAAATCAATAACTTCACGTTTTAATAAAGGAGTATCTCCTTCATCAGTAATTAATACTTTTGTTGTCATTTGTTTAATAATTACTTCAATGTGTTTATCATTAATTGTAACACCTTGTGATTCATAAACACCTTGAACAGAATTTAAGATAAAAGATTGAACTTTTTTAAAACTTTTATAATTACCTTCAAAATTATTAAGTAACCTTACATATTTAACTGATTTTTCCTTATCACAAAAAAATGGTTTTAAAAACCCATAATAATTAAAATAAACTTTTATTAATTTATGAGGATTAATTTTTTCATTTTCTCTAATAGGTGTACCTAATTTATGGAATTCAAAATTTTCATCTAAACTTGTTCGTTGCGCTAGTAACCCTTTTTTTTGGCTAATAGGAATTCGTTTAACGACTTGATTTTTTTTTCTTGCTTCTAGAATTTCTTCAATTCTAGGTAAACCTTGAACAATATCTCCTGTGATCTCTTTTTCAAGATTTAATAATCCAATAGTATTTCCATCTTCTAAAAATTGGTTATTTTGACAAAAAACACTGTTTAATTCTTGTTCAAACAAATCTTCAGTGATAGAATATAAACCAATAGATTTTGTTGATTTTGTAAAAGGATATTCCATAAATTTAACAAATGTTAAACGAGGATGTTTTGAATTTAATAAATCAATTTCGGAATTACGAATTAATAAAGTACGATCTAATTTTAACGGAGTTAGTTTAGGATAACTAAATAAATTAGAATCTATTAAAGAAGATTTAACTTTTGTGTTTGGCTTTATACCAATTGTAAATTGTTTTAAAAACCTTGGAATCATACAGCTATATAATTTACCATTTCTTTTTAAAAACATTTTAGAAAACTTAATTTTTAATGAAAATTCAAAGTTATTTGTAATAGTTTCCCAATTTGACAAATTATCAGTAGATAGTTTAGGATTTGTTTCAACTAATATTTTTAATCTATCGTAATGATTTAAAAATAATTTTCGACTCGTTTTAATTTTATTAGTAATTCGTTTTGATGGAATTGTTTTATACTGTAAATTACTTTGTGTATTTAGTTCTTCAGTTTTACATTTAGGGAAAAAGTAAGGACGACCTTTTTGAATAGTAAAAAATCTATCATTATCAATTATGATTTTTCCTACATGATTAGTATTAATACTATTTATAATAAAATCATTGATTTTCTTTGTCGGAAGTTTATTTTTTTCTATGGTAATACAATTTTCATTTGATATTAATAGAATTTGTTTAATGTCTTGCTGATTAACTTTAACTTTTACAATTTCTAAAGGTTTATGAGTCGTCGACTCTAAATAAACCAATGTTGTATAAATATCAATAAATTGATTATTTTGAATTAGAAGACATGATTCTAAATTTTTATATTTAAGCGTTGGAGAAACATAATTATTTAAATTTAATTTATTAATAGTGTTAAAGGTTACAGATCTTTGAATTTTATTATTTTTTAATTCAATAGTTGACTCTTTTAAAAACGATGGATGAATTTTTAAATATAAAAACTCAGTCACTAAATTTAAAGACTGATTAGTTTGAATTTTCTGATTTGATTGATAAACAAAATGTGTATTTGTCCCAAACTTTAATTTTTCTTGAATAAAAATTTGATTTTTGAAAACGTTATCTATTTTCTGTATACAAGGAAATTCATAAAGTTTAATAGGACGTATTAATAATTGTGCCCCATTTCTTCCAGCAATCTGTTCACATAAAGAAGGTACATTTATGTTTATAGTTGAGAATATTTGTTCTCCAGGAAAAAAAAGTTTTTTTGATTTTGGAGGAATTTTTTTTGATTTAACTTTGTTCGAAATCTTTTTCCCTTCATAAATTAAACCTGATTTAATAGTTAATGTTTGAATTATATTATTTTTTTGATTTGTTAATACTAAACCAGAGGTTTTTGAAAATTGATCTGGAGTAATTTCAAATCCTTCGGAAATAAAATCACCATTTTTAACTAATAAAATATTGGGTTCACAATTTACATGATGCGTTTCTTCTTCCAACCAAACTAAAGTACGATAATAATTTTTAGAATAATAAGCTTCAAAGTCATTCTCAAATTTTTTAAAATCGAATGGAATATCAAAATCCTTTTGTTTAAAATTTGTTTTTGATTTTTTATTATTATCTTTATCTAGTAGCAATTTATAATTATTATTATAAAAATAAATTTTATTTTTTACATTAGTTACTCGACTGATATTTCTCCAATCATAAAAAACAGTCCCTCCTGTTTTAGTTGCATAGAAATTTGTAATTAATTTCGCAAATTTTTGTTTTCTCGTAACTTTCAAATATATTTTGAAATTTTTAATTGTAGTATTTAAAAAATATTTACGTTTATTAAAATTTAAAATACTTCCAAAATTACTTACATTTTTTGCAAGATGTTGAAGATTAGAGTTAAATAAAGAGTAATTTTTATTTTGTAAAATTATTTGACGTTCATACAAACTTTTTTTTGAATTTTTATATTTAACAAAACCCGAATAAGAATTTACAATCTTTGTTCGAAAAATATAACTTTCTTTATTCAATTTATAATCAGAATAAAAATTTATATAGGAATTTTTAGGACTATTAAATAATTCACCAGAAAGTAACCATAAGAGTTTATTATTATTTAAACTATTTAATTTAGTTTTTAATTTTGGAATAATAATTTCTCCAGATGTATATGCTAAAATAGGTTTAACTTCCCGTTTTAATTGTTTATTAGTATTAATTAATTCTCCAATAACTGTATCTTTTTGAATATACTGATTATGTTTAGGAAACAAAATTGTATTTCGAGAAAGCTCAATTTTACTTATAGGCTGGGAAAAAGAATCTGGAATTAAAATTAAAGATCCTGAATTTTTTGTTACTAAAACATCTTCACCTCGATTTGTTCGTAAAACAATAGTCTCCAAAAATTTAGAAAACCTTATAATACCATTTATAGGACTAATTATTTGTTGACGAGCTTCAGATGTAAAAATACCCCCAGTATGAAACGTACGCATTGTTAATTGTGTTCCTGGCTCACCTATAGATTGACCTGCTAAAATACCAACAGCTTCACCAATATCGACCAAATTTTCTGTAGATAAATCCCAACCATAACATTGTTGACAAACAGCCCTATATAATTGACATGTCAATGGGGAACGTAAATAAATATAAGGTATTTTTTGTTGTTGTAATGTATCAAATAGCAAAGGAGTTATTTGTGAATTTTTTTCTGCAATAATTTGCAAAGTTTTTGGATCTTTAATAGATTTATTTAAAACTCTTCCAATTATCTTTTTGGAAAACTCAGGTTGAAGAACTAATATAGATTGGTTTGTTTGACAATCTTTCTCTCGAATTAAAATATCTTGAGCTACATCAATTAATCTACGTGTTAAATAACCAGAGTTAGCTGTTTTTAATGCCGTGTCAACGATACCTTTTCTTGCTCCATAACCTGACATTAAATAATCTGTAATAGTTAATCCTTCGCGAAAATTTTGTTTGATAGGTAAATTCATAATCTCACCACTTGGATCAGACATAAGACCACGCATACCAACTAATTGACGGACTTGAGATAAATTACCACGCGCTCCTGAAAATGCCATAATGTAAACAGAATTTAAAGGATCGTATTTTTTGAAATAATTTATAACCTGATCTTTTAGAGATTCACTAGTTAAACTCCATGTATCGATGATTTTTTGAAAACGCTCGACCTCAGTTATTTTTCCTTTTAAAAAAATTTTTTCTGAATTTATAATCTCTTGATTAGCTTTCTCTAACATTAAGTTTTTAATGAAAGGCACTCGTAAATCCTCAATACTAATAGAAATTCCAGCAATAGTTGCGTATTTAAATCCTAAATATTTTAATTCATCTGCTAAAGAGCAAGCTTGCATTGAATCATAGTTAGTAAAACTCCAACCAAGAATTTGGCGCAATTGTTTTTTGCCTATTAAATTATTTTGATAAATATAATTTTTCATAGAGGTTTAAGCGTTATAAAAAATTTAAAGTTTTTTGAATAGTATAATTTAAAATTACCCGTCCTGTAGTTGTTTGAATATATTGAACAATTTTGTCACCTTCTTTAGTTTTTCTAGTTTGTAAATTTTCAGAATATTCGATATAACTATCATCATTTAATTTTTTAACATTACTTATTTTCGTTAATTCAGTGGAATCACCTGTATAACGTACCCATATAGAAGTATGAAGTTCTAATTTATTTTGATCATAAGCTAAAATTACGTCTTCTAAACTAGAAAAATAATGATTAGCACCTAATAAATTTGGAATATTTGTAACAGTTAAATAATAACAACCTAAAACCATATCCTGACTTGGCATAATGATAGGTTCACCATTTGAAGGTGATAAAAAATTATATGGAGCTAACATTAACATATAACATTCTGCTTGAGCTTCTAATGATAAAGGAATATGGACCGCCATTTGATCACCATCAAAATCAGCATTAAAAGCAGAACAAACCAAAGGATGAAGTTTAATTGCCCGTCCTTGAATTAAAATGGGCTCAAATGCTTGAATTCCCAAACGATGCAAAGTAGGCGCACGATTTAAAAATATAGGATGATTTGTTAACACTTTTTCTAAAACAGGATCAATAATAGATTCATTCTGTTGTATTAAATTTTTAGCAATTTTCATATTACTTGCTAAACCTTGATTTATTAATTCCCGAATAATAAATGGCTGAAATAGTTCTAAAGCCATCTCATAAGGTAAACCACATTGATTTAATTTTAAAGTAGGACCCACAACAATAACAGATCGACCCGAATAATCTACACGTTTTCCTAATAAATTCTGACGAAAACGTCCATATTTTCCTTTAATAATATCAGACAAAGATTTTAGAGGTCGATTATTTGCACTTAAGGCAATTTTACCTCTTTTTCCATTATCAATTAAAGTATCAACCGCTTCTTGTAACATACGTTTTTCATTACGAATAATTAATTGAGGAGCATCAATTTCTAATAATCGTAATAATCTATTATTTCTTGTAATTATTCTACGATATAATTCGTTTAAATCAGATGTAGCAAATCTACCACCCTCAAGTTGAATCATAGGTCTTAAAGCTGGTGGAATTACAGGTAATATTGTTAGAATCATCCAAGCTGGATTTGCACCTGTTCCAACTAAATTTTCTAAAATTCGAATTCTTTTGATTGCTTGTTCTCTTAATTTATATAATCGTTGTTGTTCCCATTTTCTAAACCATTGTGAAAATTCATAATGTGGAGATTTTTTATTTAATGTTTCAGTACAGTCTGAAACAAAAAGACGTGTTCTGTAAATTTCTGTTTTTAAATTTAATCGTTCTAATTCACGTTTAATTAATGGAGCACCTATTAAAAAATTAGGCGTAGCTCTTAACAAATATTTCGGTGTACTATAGCGTCTAGTTTGCGGTTTTGGATAAGGTTTTAATGGATAATCTGTTGCTCCTATTAAACGAAAATATCTATACTGTTGTAGATCCCAATGTAATCCATAAAATGAAATTTCATCTTCAGCAATAAAATAAGCAATCGATGCTAATTTTATTCGTTTAATTCTCTCATCCCAAAGATCAACTATAGTTGAGGTTGTTGGTTTTAAGTAGCCACATCGAGTACAACGCTCTGAATATAATGTATAGGCAGTATTAAATGTTTTTTCGCTGTCTTCAACTTCTAATAATAATGCTAAAAAGTTTGGACGACTATTAATATACCAAACGTGTGCTACAGGATATATTAAATTTATATATCCCATTCGATGACGTCTAACTCGAGATTCCGTTAATTCTACCCCGCAACGTTCACAAATTAAACCTTCATATCGAACTCGTTTATATTTACCACATGCACATTCCAAACTTTTACTAGGTCCAAATATTCGTTCACAAAATAAACCATCCATTTCAGGTTTAAAAGTTCTATAGTTTATTGTTTCAGATTTTTGAACTTCTCCTACAAATTGCCCATTAGGTAACCTACGATTTGCCCATTGCAAGATTCTTAATGGAGAGGCTAATTTTATCTTAATATAATCAAATTCTTTTACAAATTGTATCATGAGTTTTTTTAAAATGATATGTCACTTAAATTTGATGTTGGAGAAAATGTCTTTAACAACGAATTATATTTTTCAATTAAATTCACTTCAATTTCATAATTACTTTGAGAACTAAATTTTTCAAATTTATATGTACTCATATCTAATCCAATAGCTCTTAGCTCTTGTAATAAAACTTTAAACGATTCTGGAATTCCAAACTTTGTAATTTGTTGACCTTTCACAATAGCATTTAACGTTTCATTCCGTCCTTGCATATCATCTGATTTAATAGTTAATAATTCTTTTAAAGTAAATGCAGCCCCAAAACCTTCTAATGCCCAAACTTCCATCTCCCCAAATCTTTGACCACCATGTTGTGCTTTTCCTCTTAATGGTTGTTGAGTTATTAAAGAATAAGGACCTGTTGCTCTTGCATGCATTTTATCATCCACTAAATGAATAAGTTTTAACATATATGCATTTCCCACCGTAACTGGGTTTTCAAATTCTTTACCAGTTCGGCCATCTAAAAGAACCATTTTTCCAGGTGCATAAGGATTAAATAACCAGCTTTCGTTATTAACTATGGATGCTTGTCGTAATTTTTTATTAATTAAAATACGGGACATTTCTAAACCATACATTTCATCAAAAGGTAATATTTTAAATCGACAATTTAATTTATCCCCTGCTAATCCTAATAAACATTCATATAATTGTCCTACATTCATACGTGATGGAACACCTAAAGGATTTAATATAATATCCAAAGGACGGCCATTAGGTAAAAAAGGCATATCTTGTCTAGGTAAAATTCGAGAAATAATTCCTTTATTTCCATGTCTTCCAGCAATTTTATCACCCACCTGAATTTTTCGAATTTGTCCTATAAAAATATAAATTTTCTCGAATTTATAAGTTAATTGTGTTCTTCTGTTAAAAGTAATAGTTTCAATAACTCGACCATATTCACCATCCGGCATTCTATAAGAGTTATCTTTTACACCTTTTGACTTTGCACCAAATATTGCTCGTAATAATTTAGCTTCTGGTAATTGTTCAGAAGTATCATTAGCGCTAACTTTTCCAACTAAAATATCACCTGGTTTAACAAAAGTTCCTACTCTTATAATACCTTCATCATTTAAATTTTCTACTTCAGCTAAAGTTAAATTTGGGATATTTTTAGTTGTCTGTTCGGGTAAATCAGAAGAACGATCTATTTCAACTTTATAACGTTCAATATGAATAGAAGTAAAAACATCGTCATAAACTAATCTTTCATTTATTAAAATCGCATCTTCAAAGTTATATCCTTGCCATGGCATGTATCCAACTAAAACATTTTGTCCTAAAGCAAGTTCACTAGCATTAATTCCAGGTCCATCAGTTAAAATTTGACCGGATTGAATAGATTCACCCTTCCAAATAATAGGACGATGGTTAATACATGTCTGTTGATTTGAACGCAAATATTTTTGTAATTTATAATTAGCCTTCCAACCTTGATTTGTTCGTATAGTAATTTTAGTCGCTGTTACAGAATCTACAATTCCAGAACTTTGAGCATTAATTGTCATTCCAGAATCAATTGCAATTTGATTTTCTAAACCAGTACCAACAATAGGTTTTTGGGGTAATAATAAAGGAACAGATTGACGTTGCATATTTGATCCCATTAATGCTCGGTTAGCATCATCATGTTCAAAAAAAGGTATTAACGAAGCAGCAACAGAAACAACTTGAACAGGTGATATAGCAATAAAATCAACTTCTGAAGGTGATACATTTATAAAATCTTGTTTATAACGAACCGGAATAACATTTTTAACTAAGTAATTCTCATCTGTTAGTGCTATATCTGCTGGGGCAATCTTATATAAATCTTCAATATCTGCGGTTAAATAAACAGGTTTTCCTGTTTTTAACACTTTACCATTAATAACTCGCCAAAACGGTGTTTCTAAAAAACCCGATTTATTTACTTTTGCACATGTTGTTAATGAAGCAATTAATCCTACATTTTGACCTTCAGGTGTTTCAATAGGACAAATTCGACCATAATGGCTTGGGTGAATATCTCTCACTGAAAAACTAATACGATCGCGTTCAAATCCACCAGGTCCTAAACCACTAACACGTCTACGATGTGTTAAAGATGACAATGGATTTGTTTGATCAAGATATTGTGATAATTGACTTGATCCAAAAAATTCTTTAACTGTAGCATTTACCACATTAAAACTTAACAAATGTGTCGAATCTATATTGTTTGTTTGATTTCGAAGTTTCCTAACTAATCGTTGGAATCCAATTCTGAATAAATTTTGTAACAATTCTCCAACTGATCTTACCCTTCGGTTTTTTAAATGATCAATATCATCTGGTATGGTTTTAGAAATTGTTAAGGTTAATAATTTATCTGTAATAGCAAAAATATCTTCATAAGTTATAGTTTGATATCTTTCACTTATATTAATATTTAAGCGTTTATTAAGTTGAATTCGTCCAATTTTTCCTAATCTATAATAAGAAGGATCAAAAATCCTTGAAAATTCAGAAATTTGATTCAATTGATTGGGTGATAATTGAAATCTTAATAAAGGCTGATCTAATTTTAATGAATGAATTAATAAAGGTTTTGTAAAATAAAAAAAATCTCTATGTTCTAAATTTTGATAAATTTCTAAATCACTTAAACCCATTTCTCTAAGTAATGAAAGAATAGATTTGTGACTAACTTTATCCAATTGGATAGTAACATATTCTTCTTGATGTTTAATCGGATAATTATATGGGTTAATTTTTAAATTTTTTTGAAAACCAAATCGAATCCAAGATCCATATTCAGGAATTAGTGTTGCTGTATAAAATTCTTTATCACCATATTTTTTATCGTAACTTGTTTGAACTTTATGGTCTTCATTAAATATTAATAATCTAGTCTTTGATTTAGTGTATTGATGACGATCTGGAAGATATCCTATATCTGTTATTTTTTTGAAAGTATATCTTAATTGATCTTTCAAGGTTTTTGAAAAATAAATTGTTGATTTTAAATTTAATAATTTATTTGAATTCAAAAAAAGCTTATAAGAACTAGAATCGTATTCTAAATTCTCTTTCAATATTGAGAAATTTTGTAAGCTGTTAATTTTTAAATTCGCTAATTTTGTTAAAAGTATTAAATTTTTATTTAAATATAATTGTGATAATTTTAAAGAAAATATAATAAGATTTTTATATTTATTTAAAATAGTTTTATCATTTAAATACTGATTTTTAGAAAGTTTTTTATAAATGTTAAGTGAATGACTTAATGAACTAAAATATTTAATTATATAATCAAGTGTCTGTGAGGTTTTAGAATTTAATTTATATAAAGTAGATTTTGTTTGAAAAAACAACAGCCATTTATAAAATAAACCAATTAATTTTAGTTTTTTAACAGGGTTTGAAATTTTTAAAAACGTTTGATAAATTTTTAATGCGAATAATAAATAAGAAAAATGATTCGATGTCTTTGATTTTTTAAAGAAACTTAATGAATACGCTAAAATTGAAGTTTGAGTCCAATGGGGTAGTATAATCAAAGAATTATCTTTCCATTCATAATTAATTGATGGAGTAGCAAAAAATAAATCAGCATCAGAAATGGAAGCTTGTCCTGCAGGTAAAAAAGAACGTAACTTAGTAATTTCTGTCGATAATTTACGTTTAAAAGGTCTTTGTCTTTTTTGATTTTTAACTTTTTCAAAATAAATTCCAGGGCTTCTAATGATTTGGCTAACAATCACACGTTCACAACCATTTAAAATAAATGTTGCAGCTGTTGTCATTAAAGGTAGTGTTATAAGTGGAAATTTACTATAAAAATACACGGTATTTGTTTTTTTATTTCTAACTTCAATAGGAATAACTAATTGAGCTCTATAATTTCCACTATATTTTCTAGCAACTGCTAGCGTACATGGTGGTTTAAGTAATCCATATTCTTCACCATATAAAACATATTCTGTATTCTGACTAAAATCAAGAATCTGAGAAAAAAATCTTAATTCTTCAGAAAGTCCTTGAGATAAAAACCAGCAGAAACTTGCTCTTTGCATTGTTATAAAATCAGGCAGAGTTGTAGTATAATTTAATGGATTAAGTTGATTCATAATTTTTGTTATTAAATAAAAATAAACTTGTTGTTTCAACTTCTAATAAAACTTTTTATCTTATTTTTAATTAAAATAAGATAAAAATGAATTTTCGATAAAATATGTATTAGTAAAAACGTTAAGCTGTTTTTAATGAAGTTGCTAAACGTGATTTTTTTTTGTTTGTAAAATTTTTATGAAAAACATGTTTTTTAGCACCTTTATCAAGTAGACTGTAAATAGAATTTAAAATTTTTTTTGCTTTTTCTTTATCATTTGGATCTTTAGAAGTTTTATAAACTTCTAAATCTTTTAAAAAAACTTTTATTAAAGTTCGTACTGAGCTCTTATAAAAGCGATTTCTTAACCGATTTCGTTTAGTAATTTCAATACGTTTTTCAGCAGATTTATTATTGGCCATATTAAAAATTTTATTATAGATCTATATTAACGAATATATTTTTTAGGATGTTAATATATTTATTAAAAAATTGGAAGTTTTTAGTTTAAAAACTTTTTTATCCAGTCTCAATAAAAGCTTGCTTTTATCATTAAATTTAGATAATATTTTTGCTTATAAGATAAAGCTTAAGTATAATTATTATGGCAAAAAATAAAGGAAGTCGTATTTTAATCACATTAGAATGTACAGAATGCCGTTCAAATACAAATAAACGATCAAGAGGAGTTTCGCGTTATTTAACTCAAAAAAATCGAAGAAATAATCCTCAACGTTTAGAATTAAACAAATATTGTCCACATTGTAATAAAACAACAATCCATAAAGAAATTAAATAAAGATTTAATAAAATGATAGCTAAAAACCAAAAAATTTCTCCTATTAGCATAAATCAAAAAATTGATTATAAAGATATTGATTTATTAAGTTTATTTTTAACTGAACAGGGTAAAATTCTTCCACGTAGAGCTACAGGCGTAACAGTACAACAACAACGAAAATTAACAAAAGCAATTAAACGTGCCAGAATTGTATCATTACTTCCGTTTGTTGCATCTAATGAAAATAATAATAAATAAAAAAAATTTAAACGTTTTAATTTTTTTCCAAATTAATTAATACAAAAATAAATTAATTTGGAAAAACTAAAACCAAACCGCCATAATATAAGCCTAACCACTCTACTTTTTTATTAAAACTAAATTAACCCTATTTAAATTTAGCAAATTAAATTATCCTTGTAAGTTATAGTCTATTTGAATGTATATATAAATAAGTTTGTACTATAATATATATTAACATATGCTATAGTAATTTGTAGAAGTGTAGAGAGAAAACAAACCCAAATTTTTATTAACTAAGTCATATCTAAAAGGAGAAATTCTATGGGGAATTTCATCGATAAAACCTTTACGGTCATAGCAGATATTTTATTAAAGGTTTTACCGGCGAGTAAAAAAGAAAAACAAGCTTTTTCATATTATAGAGCGGGTATGGCTGCTCAAACAAAAGGACGCTATTCTGAAGCTTTAGAAAATTATTACGAAGCCCTAAGTTTAGAAGAAGATCCATATGATCGTAGCTATACTTTATATAATATAGGTTTAATTTATGGAAATACAGGACGATATACACAATCTTTAGAATTTTATCATCAAGCTTTAGGATTAAATCCTAATCTTCCTCAAGCACTTTATAACATTGGAGTAATTTATCATATGCAGGCTACTCGAGCAGAATCTTTTACAGAGGAAGAATACATAAGTCTAGCAGAAAAATTATTTGATAAAGCAGCAGAATATTGGCGTCAAGCATTAAAGTTAGCACCCGATAATTATGCAGGTGTTCGTAATTGGTTAAAAATCACTGGAAGATTAGATGATTCCGATTAATTTTACAAATATTCTTTCGATTCAAGAATCGAAAGAATATTGTTATACAATAGTATCTAGTTAGCAGATTTTAAATGTTTTGTTATCTCAAATGACACATTAACGTGTGAAAGTATTTTTATTCTAAAATATTCTAATATGTTCAATTAATTAAAATGGCAGATTTAAATACAGGTTTGGTTACACAAATCATTGGTCCAGTATTAGACATCGTTTTTAGTAATGGTAAATTACCACCCATTTACACAGCGGTTGAGATTGCTTTAGAAGATGGCACTTCTACTATTTGTGAAGTTCAACAGTTATTAGGTGATAATAAAGTTCGTGCAGTATCAATGCGTTCTACAGATGGTTTAAAACGTGGTGCTGTAGTTACTAACTTAGGTGTTCCTATTACTGTTCCTGTAGGTACTGCTACATTAGGTCGTATTTTCAACGTAATTGGTGAGCCAGTAGATGAACAAGGTGATGTTACAATTACAGATACATTACCGATTCACCGTGAAGCTCCTGCTTTCACTGAATTAGAAACAAAACCATCAATTTTTGAAACTGGTATTAAAGTAGTAGATTTATTAGCTCCTTATAGACGGGGTGGTAAAATTGGTTTATTTGGTGGTGCTGGTGTAGGTAAAACAGTATTAATTATGGAATTAATTAATAATATTGCTAAAGCACACGGTGGTGTATCTGTATTTGGCGGTGTAGGTGAAAGAACACGTGAAGGAAATGATTTATATGAAGAAATGAAAGAATCTGGAGTTATTAATAAAAAGAATTTACCAGAATCTAAAGTAGCTTTAGTATATGGTCAAATGAATGAGCCTCCAGGGGCACGTATGCGTGTAGGTTTAACAGCTTTAACTATGGCAGAATACTTCCGTGATGTAAATAAACAAGACGTTTTATTATTTATCGATAATATTTTCCGTTTTACACAAGCAGGTTCAGAAGTATCGGCATTATTAGGTCGTATGCCATCAGCTGTAGGTTACCAACCTACTTTAGCTACCGAAATGGGTGCATTACAAGAGCGTATTACATCAACAACGCAAGGTTCAATTACTTCAATTCAAGCAGTATATGTACCTGCAGATGATTTAACAGATCCAGCTCCAGCAACTACATTTGCCCATTTAGATGCAACTACAGTATTATCACGTAATTTAGCTGCAAAAGGTATTTATCCCGCTGTAGATCCTTTAGATTCAACTTCTACAATGTTACAACCTAATATTGTAACTGCAGAACATTATGAAATTGCAGAAACAGTTAAAGAAACATTACAACGTTACAAAGAATTACAAGATATTATTGCAATTTTAGGTATTGATGAATTATCAGAAGAAGACCGTTTAACAGTAGCCCGTGCTCGTAAAGTAGAACGTTTCTTATCTCAACCATTCTTCGTTGCCGAAATCTTCACAGGTTCACCGGGAAAATATGTAAGTTTAGAAGAAACAATCAAAGGTTTCACTATGGTATTAAATGGTGAATTAGATGAATTACCTGAACAAGCTTTCTATCTTGTAGGTAATATTGAAGAAGCTATGGCAAAAGCAGAAACTCTAAAATAAGGAGTAATATATATGGTTATGAACATCCGCGTTCTTACCCCTGATCGAGTTATCTGTTCAACGGCAGCTGATGAAGTAATATTACCTGGTTTAACAGGTCAAGTAGGGGTATTAGACGGTCATGCAGCACTAATTACAGCATTAGATACTGGATTATTACGAATTAAATTAGATGATACATGGACTCCAATTATTTTATGTGGTGGTCTAGCTGAAATTGATAGAAACCGAGTTACTGTATTAGTAAATGATGTTGAAGAATTTACTAATATTGAATTACGTGAAGCAACAAAAGAATTAGAACAAGCAACATTAGCTGTTGAAAAAGCTGAAACAAGTAAAGATCGTCTAGACGCATCTCTTGAATTAAAAAAAGCTAATGCTCGTGTTCAAGGTATTAATTATCTATCGAAAAAATTTTAAATTATAAAAGTTAGTTTGTTAAGTTTTATAACTTAACAAACTAGCTTTTATAGTTTAGATTGATTAGAAAATTAGAAATCTTAATAATTTAAATAATTATGGTAACAAATTCTAATTTTAGCTTCAAAAGAAACTCTAGTGTGGTTCTAGAACTTCCTTTTTCAGAACATATAGAAGAATTAAGACAACGAATTCTATTTCTATTTGTAACAATTTTATTACTGACAATTGTATCATTTTTAGAAGTTAAACCTATAGTTAAAATTTTAGAATATCCAATAGCTAATGTAAAATTTTTTCAGCTTTCACCTGGTGAATATTTTATATCAACAGTAAAAATTGCTTTTTACACTGGATTATTGTTTACAAGTCCTTTTGGAATTAGTCAAATAATTTTATTTTTGTTACCTGGATTAACAAAAAGAGAAACGAAAATTATTTTACCTTTATTAATAAGTTCTTTAGTTTTATTCGCGTTAGGTATTGCTTTTTCTTACTATACTTTAGTCCCAGCTGCTTTAAATTTTTTCCTGAATTATAGTGAAGAAGTAATAGAACCACTTTGGTCTTTTGACCAATATTTTGAATTTATATTAGTTCTTTTTTATAGTACAGGTTTAGCATTTCAAATTCCTATTATTCAAATTTTAATAGGTTTGTTAAATATTGTATCAGCCTCTCAAATGTTGGGAGCCTGGCGATATATAATTTTACTCGCAACAATCCTTGGGGCAATATTAACCCCATCTACCGATCCACTTACACAATTATTATTATCAGTAGCTATATTGTTATTATATTTTGCCGGATTAGGTATCTTGTTTTTAATAAAAAATTAATTTATATACTAAAGCATCCATCTTTTAAAAAGTATTTCCTCCATGATAAATAACAAGTTTATTAAAAGTCTTTTACTCAATTTAGCTTTTGTTGGACTATTGCTTGGATTTAGCGTTGAAAATTCAAATGCTTATCCTGTTTTTGCCCAACAAAATTATTCAAACCCGCGTGCTGCAAATGGAAAATTAGCCTGTGCAAACTGTCATTTGAATCAAAAAGCGATTGAAATTGAAGCTCCACAAGCTGTTCTTCCTAACTCAGTATTTGAAGTAACAGTAAAAGTACCTTATGATACTACTCTAAAGCAAATTGGAGCAAATGGTCAAAAAGCTGATTTAAATGTGGGTGGTATTTTAATATTACCTAAAGGGTTTAAACTAGCACCAAAAAATCAAATTTCAGAAGAAATTAAAGTAAAAAATAAAGGTGTTTTCTATTCACCATATAGTACAGAATTAGATAATATATTAGTAGTAGGCCCTATTGCAGGAAAAACACATCAAGAGTTAACATTCCCAGTGATTGCACCTGATCCAGAAAAAGATTCGAATATTAAATATTTAACATATCCGATTTATGTTGGTGGAAACCGAGGTCGTGGTCAAGTATATCCTACTGGTGAAAAAAGTAATGTAAATGTCTTTGGTGCAAATCAAAACGGCCAAGTTACAGAAATTACAACATCAGAAAAAGGTGATTCAAATGTTGTAATTGTTAATGCAAACGGAACAAAGACATCGCAATCTGTTCCTGCAGGTTTAAGTCTAATTGTAAAAGTGGGTGATATTGTAAAATCAGAACAACCTTTAAATTTAGATCCTAATGTTGGTGGATTTGGACAAGAAGAAAGCGAATTAGTTTTACAAAATCCTTTACGAATTATTGGTTATTTAGCATTCTGTTTTTGCGTATTATTAACTCAAGTTTTCTTAATTTTGAAGAAAAAACAATTTGAAAAAGTACAAGCAGCTGAGCTTAATTTTTAGTTTAAATTGTGAAAAGCTACATTTTTATGTAACTTTTCGCAATTTAAATTAGTATAGTTCGTCTTCTTGGTGTACTAGAATTGTACAGTCAGATTTCGGATATGCAATACATGTTAAAACAAAACCTGCTCCAACTTGATCATCATCTAAAAATGTTTGTTCTGATTGATCAATAGAACCTGACGTAACTTTACCTGCGCATGTAGAACATGCACCTGCACGACAAGAATATGGTAAATCAATACCTTGCTCTTCAGCTGAATCTAAAACAAATACATCATCATTACAATCAATTGTAGTATTGATATTGTGTTCATCACTTAATAATGTAACTTTGTAAGTAACCATATTACTCCTTATAAATAAATAGATAAATCGATAAAGAAAGATATATTTAATCCTACTTTACTAAATAACATTATACTACGGAAACCCAATTATAGTAATAAAAATTTAAATTAAAATTTTTTAAAATAATTGACGTAAACGACTAGCTTTTCCTTTTAAATTTCTTAAATAATAAAGTTTAGAACGACGAACTTTCGAAGAACGGATTACCGTAATAGAATCTACTTTGGGTGAATGAACCAAGAAAATTCTCTCAATCCCAATACCTTGAAATATTTTTCTAACTGTTATTGTAGTATTTATCGAACTATTTTTCTTTGCAATAATTGTCCCTTCATAAGACTGAATTCTTTCCTTATTACCTTCAATAATTTTCACACCAACTTTTACAGTATCACCAATTTTTAAAATTGGTAGATCTTTTTTAAGAAATTGATTTTCAACATTTAAAACAGGGGTTTGTAAATTTAATTTCTCCATTATTATTGAGCCTTACATGAAATTGTTTAATAAGATTTATTCTACAATTTCATTCGTAAAAAAACAATATAAAACTCAATTCTATTTAATTATTGCATTCGACTGGGTTCGAACCAGTGATGTTCCAGAGGAAAACGGATTATGAGTCCGGTGCCTTCAACCACTCGGCCACGAATGCTTTTTTGGAGCTGATGGGAATTGAACCCACGTCCATCTAAAATTGAAAAAAAAGCTCACTCACAGGTATAGTTCTTAAAAAGAACAAAAGATAGAAGTTATTCTAAACTATAGACAAAAAAACGTCTAGTCATAGTGAAAAATTTTTTAAATTAAATAATATATTTTCTAAGCAATAGCAACAACTAAATTATTTAAGAACTTTCTATTGTTTAGGGTTAAATTTTTGAAATTAAAAGATAAGATATTATTAGCATTTATTATAATTAGACTGTAGATTTTTACGAAGAATACAAGCTTCGACCTGCATCACATTTTTCTCATTCTTAAATGTCGAAACCAAGACAGCCCCTAACTTAGATAGCATATTTTTTTATCTTTATTTTTAAGCATGAAGGGAATCGAACCCTTGACTTTCAGAATCGGAATCTGATGCTCTATCCACTGAGCTACATGCTTTAAAAATTAGATTCAATTTATAATCTTCAATAGAGATTATAAATTGAACATATCAGTTATTTAATAGTAAATTTTACCACCACCCCATTTTTCTGAAACAATTTTAGGTTGTAACATAATATGACCTGCGATTGTATATAAATCTTCATCTGTTAAAGATCTCATACGTGGATAAATATCTGCACTTTTAATACTTGGATGAACTTCTGCTATTGATTCTAAACCATCATAAGTTGTTGGGTTTTTTAAATAATCAACAATTGATGCTATATTATCACGACGAGGTGTTGCTAAACTTAAAGCTTCAGGATCTAACCCAACATTTGGATTTGTTTTTGTAACACCACCTACGTGACAAGCACCACAAGTAGCGTTAAATAAACGTTTACCCCGTTTAACTTGCTCTGGTGATAAAACAGTTGTATTTCCTGAAGAATCAGCTACAACAGTTCTTGTAGCTTCATCTAAATCAATTGCTGATGCATTTAAAACAAATAAATTAAAAATACAGAAGAATAAAATTCCAAAAAATTGTGATGATTTTTTAAGCATAATCTAATAAAATTATTTAAAACCTTGAAACCAAGATAAAAGATTTTGATTACTTTTCTTTTTTTTTTCTCATTTTGAAAATTAAACCTCTTAGCCGGATATTTTCCCATCCAGCAAGTAAAACGCTAGTAATAATTAATGCTTGACTAAATAGTAATATTGGATCTAAGCGCCATCCATGAACCATCAGGATACCGCAATAAAAAAAACCTGTCGTAACAAAAAATAAATCTTCATCTCTTGAAACTTCGGGTTTAACTTTTCGAAGTCCATATAATAAAACCACACCAAATAATAAAATACCGCTTAAAAATACATTTGGACCAAAACTAACATTTATCATGTTATTAAATTTGCTCCTTACTGTTAAATAAATTAAACAATTTTAGTTTAACTAATAATTGAAAGATTGTAAATTGATTAATTTAACTACGTGTTACACGATCACTCTTACTGATAATAATTAAAGCTGTAGCAATAGCTGCTACAACAAGAGCACCGGCTACTAAACTAGAGATGAAGTTTGCTAAAGAAGATGTCATTTATGAATTCCTATTATATTAAATAAAAAATGAAAAATAGTAATCTTAACTACACTAAATATTGTACGAGCATTAAAATGGATATAACTAATTATAAATATTTAATTATTTATAGTTATACTACAATATAGTTTAGTATAAAAATCATTAACTAAAAAATAATTTTTTTAATTATCAAATTGAATGGATATAGTTTCAATACTAATTTTAAAGAACTATGTGTGCTGCTATCTTACAATCCTGACACGTTGAATAATTTTTTTAATTATATTAATTCTATATCCAAATAGTATTATACACTCAAATTAATAAATAAGCAAGATATAATTTACACAAGATCTTGCTTATTTATTAAAGGATAGTTTATACTAAACTGTACTTATCTAAAAAGCCCGGATAGCTCAGTTGGTAGAGCAGTGGATTGAAGATCCTCGTGTCACCAGTTCGAATCTGGTTCTGGGCAATATTACATATTTAAATACTTAGTTCGTCTTTTATCAAATTTCAGCTGTATATTACCTGTAGGTCCATTCCTTTGTTTTGCAATAATTAAATCAACAATTTTATTCAAATTATCAACGGATTGTTCCGAGTTAAGACGATCATTTTGATAAAGCATAAGAACTAAATCTGCATCTTGTTCAATAGAACCACTTTCTCGTAAATCAGATAAAATGGGTTTTTTATCGGTTCGAGTTTCTACATTTCGACTTAACTGTGATAAAGCAATTATTGGAATATTAAATTCTTTTGCAACATTTTTTAAAGCTCTAGTTATTTGTGACAATTCTTGGGCCCGATTTCCATTTTGTGATATTGAATTTTGCATTAATTGTATATAATCAATTATTACTAAACCTATAGTTTTATATTGGGATAGTACACTTTTAATTTTTCCTCTAATTTCTTGAACTGATAAATCGGAACTATCATCAACAAATAAAGGTAATTTAGATAAAATCTTAATAATTTTATTTAATTTTATCCAATCCGTCTCATAAAGTTTACCACTTCGTAATCGTAATTGACTAATATTAGTTTCCATAGATAACAATCTATACATTATTTGTTCTTTCGACATTTCAAGACTAAAAACTAAAACAGGTAATTTTGAATACTTTATTATATTCAAAGTAATAGTTAATGAAAAAGCAGTTTTACCTATGGATGGACGCCCTGCAATAATAATTAAATCAGACTTTTGAAATCCTTGGGTTAAAGAATCTAAAGCATAAAAACCAGAAACTAAACCTGGTAAATTAGGAGATGTTGATTTCTGTTTTAACTCGAGAAAAATACTATAAACTAAATCATTACTACTAGAAAGTTTATTAGGTCTAAATTCGTTTGTTATATTAAAAAAGTTTGATTCAAATTCATTTAATATATTTTCTAACGAAATATTAGTAATAAAACTAGAATTGATTGTTTTATAACCAAGTTTAATTAAAGAACGTCTTAAAAATTTATCTTTAATTAATCTTATATATTCATCTAAATATACAATATTTGGTATTTGATTAATTAATTCAATTAAAACTTTAACTCCGCCAATTTTATTTATTAAACCATTTTCTTGTAAGAATGTTGTTAAAGTAATGATATCAATAAATTTATTGTTTTGATACATAACTAAAATTGCTTTAAAAAATTCTTGATGGTTTTTAAAATAAAAAGCTTCAATACTAAGATTTTTAATTGTTATTTCAATAGCTTCTGAACTTGTTAAAATACAACTTAGAACCATTTTTTCAGCTAAAAAATTGTGTGGTAAATAATTTTCAAAATCAGATTCTCTTGTTTCTATTTTCATAACATTCTAGAATATATTGGAAAGTTTTAGGCATTGAAATATTAATATATGAATAGTATAATAGAAGGAAAGCGTCCTTAGTTCAGTTGGTAGAACGCTAGTCTCCAAAATTAGATGTCGAGGGTTCAAGTCCTTCAGGGCGCGTTTCTCATTCATGAGAAGGTTATAAAAAATAGCAATAGAATTTTATATTTTTAAATGCTCCGAAATTAACTAGTTTAGAAACTAAGAAGTAACACAATATTATACGAATCTATAAATAGCAATGGCAAAAAAAATAACCGGTTTGATTAAACTAGCCTTACCGGCAGGTAAAGCTACACCAGCACCACCAGTGGGTCCTGCATTAGGACAACATGGGGTTAATATAGCTGCTTTTTGTAAAGAGTACAACGCTAGAACAGGTGATAAAGTAGGATTAATTATTCCTGTAGAAATTTCTGTTTTTGAAGATAGAAGTTATACTTTTGTATTAAAAACACCACCGGCTTCTGTTTTATTAGCTAATGCAGCAAAAATTAAGAGAGGATCACCTACTCCTAATAAACAAATCGTTGGATCTGTTACAAAAGCTCAATTAGAAGAAATTGCTCAAACTAAATTACCTGATTTAAACACCACAAAAATCAGTAGTGCAATCAAAATTGTTGAAGGAACTGCCCGAAATATGGGTATCTCCATTATAGATTAAGTTTAATTTTTAAAAAAGTTTAATGGAGAAATTTTATGCCAAAATTGTCAACTAGACAAAAGAAAAATTTAGAAAAAACTAAAAATTTTATTTCAACAAATTTAAATGAAGCAATCAAACTTTTAAAAGAAACTGCTACGACTAAGTTTGTTGAAAGTGTTGAATTGCATGCTAATTTAAATATTAACCCAAAATATGCAGATCAACAATTAAGAACAACAGTAACATTACCAAATGGTGTAGGAAAACAAATAAGAATTGCCGTATTAACTAATGATGAAAATTTCTCAGAAGCAGAATTAGCAGGAGCTGATATAATAGGGAATGATAGTTTAATTGAGCAAATTACAAAAGGTAATATTCAATTTGATTTGCTTATAGCAACACCAAATATGATGCCTAAATTAGCAAAATTAGGACGAGTATTAGGTCCAAAAGGGTTAATGCCTTCACCAAAATCAGGTACTGTTACTAATACTATTACAGAGACATTAACAGAGTTTAAAAAAGGAAAGTTTGAATATAAAGCTGATAAAACAGGTATTGTTCACGTTAATTTTGGAAAAATTAATTTTACAGATCAACAATTAGTTGAAAATTTAAGTGAACTATATGCATCAATTTTACAAAATAGACCTTCTGGTGTAAAAGGAAAATACTTTAAAAGTTTATTTATTTGTACAAGTATGGGTCCTTCAATTAAATTAGATTTAGATATTTTTAATTAAGTATCAAATTTGTCAATATTATTAATTAAATAAAAATTATTATGTCAGAAAAAATTGATCAAATTATTGAAAGTTTAAAAACTTTAACATTATTAGAAGCTTCAGAATTAGTTACAAAAATTGAAGATACATTTGGAGTAGATGCTTCTGCTGCATCAGGACCTACTATGGTAATGGCTGCCCCTGCTGCAGTTGAAGAAGTAGAAGAAAAAACAGAATTTAATGTAGTTTTAGAAGCAGTTCCTGCGGATAAGAAAATAGCTATTTTAAAAGTTGTTAGATCGTTAACAGGACTTGGTTTAAAAGAAGCAAAAGAAATTGTTGAGTCAGCACCAAAACAAATTCAAGAAGGTTTAGGTAAAGAGGCAGCAGAACAAGCTAAAAAACAATTAGAAGACGTTGGAGCTACAGTTTCTTTAAAATAAAAAACCAATATAAGAAAAGGATTAATTATTATTATAACAATTAATCCTTTTTTTTTACCAAAAACCTAATGAAACCGCTTTATCAATTGGCAAACATGCACCAATACCAAACCATACTGCGAAAAAGAAGCCTAGTATAAATACTAAACTAGCAATCGGTCGACGGAACGGATTTTGAAATTTATTTACATTTTCAATAAAAGGTACTGTAATCAAACCTGCTGGTACTGCAGCCATGGCTAATACTCCTAATAATTTATTAGGTAAAACACGTAATAAATTAAATGTAGGGAAAAAATACCATTCTGGTAAAATTTCTAAAGGAGTATTAAATGGATCTGCAGGTTCTCCAAGTTGTGTCGGTGCCATTACACTTAATCCAATACAACAAGCAAATGTACCTAAAATACAAATTGGAAATACATATAAAAGATCATTAGGCCACGCAGGTTCTCCATAATAATTATGGCCCATTCCTTTAGCAAGTTTAGCTCTTAATTTAGGATCTGTTAAATCTGGTTTTTTAATTACTGACATAATAAGTTTTTAATAGTTAATTATAAAGGACCTGATATTCCTTGTTTACGAATCATTAAGAAATGCGTTAACATTAGTACCGCAGCCGCAAGTGGTAAAACAAAAGTATGAGCACTATAGAAACGTGTAAGTGTACTTTGACCTACACTTTCTCCTCCGCGTAAAATTAAAACTAATGGAGGTCCTACAATTGGAACAGCAGCAGGAACACCTGTAACGATTTTACAAGCCCAAAACCCTACTTGATCCCATGGTAAAGAATACCCTGTAACACCAAATGAAACAGTAACTACTGCTAAAATTACTCCAGTAACCCATGTTAATTCACGTGGTTTTTTAAATCCACCAGTTAAATATACTCTGAATATATGTAAAACCATCATCATAACCATCATACTAGCAGACCAACGATGAATAGAACGAATTAACCAGCCAAAATTAACGCTAGTCATAATATATTCAACTGATGCGAAAGCATCTACAACACTAGGACGGTAATAAAAAGTCATAGCAAAACCAGTAGCCACTTGAACTAAGAAACATGTAAACACAATTCCACCAAAACAATAAAAAATATTAACGTGTGGTGGTACATATTTACTTGAAATATCATCTGCAATTGCTTGAACTTCTAAGCGTTCTTCAAACCAATCGTAAACTTTACTCATAGAAAGTTATAAATTTTTATGTCACAGTTAAGCATATTTTATGTTAAGGCGAGAGTGGGATTCGAACCCACGGAATCCGTAAAGATTCATCTGATTTCAAATCAGACGCAATCGACCAACTCTGCCATCTCGCCAAAAGATTAGTAAAAATACTAATCTTAAATTAATTAATTTTCATAAGTAGCAATACCACTAAATTTTACCGAAGCCGGTTCAGGATTTTTTCCTATAGAAAACTCACGGCTATTTACTGCACTACGACCTGGATTAACTTTTTCAGGGAATACACCATCTTTAGGATGTAAGTATTGAACTTCACCACTAGGGAATATACGATAAATTTTGTAATTATTAATCTTAAATGTTCTTAATTGTGTACCTAAAGCAAGACACTGCTCTTTGCGCGCTAAATATAATAAGTTTTCACCATTACGCATAATTGCAGCTCCCCCAGTGGGCATTTCAAAAATTTGCTCTTTTGTACTAGTCCAAGTAATAGCGTATTTTTCTTCTACTTCAGCTGATCTTAACCAGCCGCCAGTACTTCCTCCAAAAGTAGGAAAAGGTGTTTGTAAATTTAATGTCATAGGTAAAACCTTATAGTTAATTAACGTTCGATATATAATTTTAATAAAAAAATTAAAATTTTTTATTTTTTTCTCTAAGTTTATAGCGGAGAATGGATTTGAACCATTGACCTTCGGGTTATGAGCCCAACGAGCTACCAGGCTGCTCTACTCCGCGCCATAGAATGACATAGTGCTCTAATAATAATAATATTTATTAAAAAAAGCAAGGCTTTTTAATAAATATTATTAACATTTTATTTAAATTTAGAATTAATTTAAATAAAATGCTAACACTAAATAAGCAAAAACACTTATTCCTGTAATATAGTTTAAAGTTCGTTGTGTCGAAGAAGGTGATCCAAAAATATCACTTTTATTAGCAAAACTAGATAATCCTATATTTTCTTGGGGCATACGTAAGAAAATTATTAAAATTAAGAATAAACTCATTACAAACCAAAGAGTTTTGACCATAATATTATATATATATATACAATTTAAAATTTAATCTTCGATTTCAAACACGTCTTTAAAAATTTTACTTACTTTATCACCAGAATCGATTGATTCCAATGGATCTTTTCTTAATCTATGTCTTAAACATAATGTAATAATTTTTGCAATGTCATCAACAGTTACTTTATCTCTAGCATCATAAGCTGCATGAGCTTTTGCTGCTCTATTAGTAACAATATCACCTCTTAGACCATCAACATCTAAGCGACTACAAACTTCTGAAATTTTAATTCGTAAATCATAATCAATCTGAACAGAAGGAAGTAATTTCTGAGCGGCAACAATTTTATCTCGTAAAGCTTGTTGTTGTTCTTCATAATTTTGGATCCATAACATCGGGGTTTGATCAAAAGAAGTACGTTCTTCAACAACTTTAACTCGTAGAACAGGATCTTTTACTGTTCGGATCTCAGCATGCATACCAAATCGATCTAATAATTGTGGACGTAGTTCACCTTCTTCGGGGTTCCCTGAACCTACTAAAACAAATCGAGCGGGATGACGAATAGAAATACCTTCACGTTCTACAGTATTCCAACCAGAAGCTGCAGAGTCTAATAAGATATCAACTAAATGATCATCCAATAAATTTACTTCATCAACATATAGAAGCCCTCTATTCGCTTTTGCTAACAGACCTGGTTCAAAAGCTTTTATACCTTCTGTTAAAGCTTTTTCAATATCGATAGTACCACAAACACGATCTTCAGTTGCTCCTAAAGGTAAATCAACCATAGGAATTTTAATAAATTCTGTTTCTATATCTTGATTATTTTGGATTGCCATTTTAACTTCATTTCCCATTAAATCTAGATCAGATTTATGAGAATTAAATGGATCATCTTTAACAACTTCAATCTCAGGTAATAAATCAGTAATAGCACGAATTGTTGTAGATTTACCTGTTCCTCGATCACCCATAATCATAACACCACCAATTTTGGGATCAATAACATTTAATTGGAGAGCTAGTTTCATTTCTTCTTGCCCTACAATTGCTGTAAATGGAAACACAGGTGATGCAAATTTTTTTAAGTTATCTGTGACCATAAAATTTCATTAAGTTTTATTAAAAATTTTAAATTTATTTAATTAAGTCTAATTAAATATTATTTTTATTCATTAAGAGTTGAACCTAACCGAACTGCTAAAACACTAGCTAATAACGCAATACATAAAGCTGTGTAAATTTGAGAATCAGCGATCATAAATATTTCTGTAAAATTAAATAAATAAAGATATATAAATTCTTTGGTTCTAAATATTGATTTACGTTAAGTTGTACCAAAAATATTATAGAATTGCTATTAATTCTATATAATTATAATTATAATTGTAAATTAAAATATTAAAAATCTATTATTTTTTTGATGAAATTTTACCAACTTGATTTTGTTACACCAGGTAATAAACACTGATGTGCCATTTCTCTAAAAACGTGACGTGATAAGCCAAAATCTCGGAAAACTCCACGAGGTCGCCCAGTTTTCCAACAACGATTACGAATTCGTGTTTTTGAACTGTTTCTAGGTAATTTTTGAATTTTTGAATGAACTTCAAGCTTTAAAGAAAAACTTTTTGCTTGTTTATATTGTTTTAATAATTTTGTTCGTTTTAAATTATATTTTGTATATAGTTTTAAGCGTTTTTTTTCACGCTCAATCATACTTTTTTTTGCCATATTTTAAATAATTAAATTTGAATTAATATAAATAATGAAGTGGAATAAATTAATTGAAAATTAATGATTCTAATCCCATAATTTTTAAAGTATTCTACTTACTCAAATAAAATAAGTAAATAGATTATATAAATTAAGATTATTAATTCAAAAAATTAATTACATTAAAAATCATGTTTTTAATGTAATTAATTTTTTTATCTTTGCTTATAATAGTATAGTGTCTAACTTTTATTTAGTTTAGTTGTAAGAAAGTCAAAAACCATTTTTATTATTAAGGAATGATTTACTATGGCATTACCATGGTATCGTGTTCATACAGTTGTTTTAAATGATCCAGGTCGATTAATTGCTGTTCACTTAATGCATACAGCATTAGTTGCTGGTTGGGCTGGCTCAATGGCATTATACGAATTAGCAGTTTTTGATCCATCTGATCCAGTTTTAAATCCGATGTGGCGTCAGGGTATGTTTGTTATGCCTTTTATGACAAGACTAGGAATTACAGATTCTTGGGGTGGTTGGAGTATTACAGGTGAAAGCGTTTCAAACCCAGGTATTTGGAGTTTCGAAGGTGTAGCTTTATCACATATAGTTTTATCAGGTATGTGTTTTTTAGCTGCTATTTGGCATTGGGTATATTGGGATTTAGAATTATTCCGTGATCCACGTACAGGTGAACCTGCTTTAGATTTACCAAAAATTTTTGGTATTCATTTATTTTTATCAGGTTTATTATGTTTTGGTTTTGGTGCATTCCATGTAACAGGATTATTCGGACCAGGTATTTGGGTATCAGATGCTTATGGGATTACAGGAAAAGTTCAACCTGTAGCGCCGGCATGGGGAGCTGATGGTTTTAATCCTTTTAATCCAGGTGGTATTGCCTCTCATCACATTGCAGCAGGTATCTTTGGTATTCTTGCAGGTATTTTCCATTTAACGGTTCGTCCATCACAAAGATTATATCGTGCTTTACGTATGGGTAACATTGAAACTGTGTTATCTAGTAGTATTTCAGCTGTATTCTTTGCAGCATTTGTTACATCAGGTACAATGTGGTATGGTGCAGCAGCTACGCCTATTGAATTATTTGGTCCAACACGTTACCAATGGGACAGCGGCTACTTCCAACAAGAAATTGAACGTCAAGTAGAAACGTCTGTTAGTGAAGGATTATCTGAAAGTCAAGCTTGGTCACGTATTCCTGATAAATTAGCATTCTATGACTATATTGGTAACAACCCTGCAAAAGGTGGTTTATTCCGTGCAGGCCCTATGGATAAAGGTGATGGTATTGCAGAAGCATGGTTAGGTCACCCAATTTTCCGCGATAAAGAAGGTCGTGAATTAACAGTTCGTCGTATGCCTGCTTTCTTCGAAACATTCCCTGTTATTTTAATTGACAAAGATGGAATTATCCGTGCAGATATCCCATTCCGTCGTGCTGAATCTAAATATAGTATTGAACAAGTAGGTGTAACTGTAGATTTCTATGGTGGTAAACTAAATGGTCAAACATTTAAAGATGCACCTACAGTTAAGAAATTTGCACGTAAAGCACAATTAGGTGAAGTTTTTGAATTTGATCGTACAAGTTTAGAATCTGACGGTGTATTCAGAAGTAGTCCACGTGGTTGGTATACTTTTGGTCACGCAAACTTTGCTTTATTATTCTTCCTAGGTCATTTATGGCATGGTGGTAGAACAATCTTCCGTGATGTTTTCACAGGTATTGGTGCAGAGGTTACAGAACAAGTAGAATTTGGTGTATTCCAAAAGCTTGGTGACAAAACAACTAAAAAACAAGGTGCGGTTTAATCTAAATCAAATCTTTGTTTCTACTTTTTTTAAATTTAAATAAGATTAAACAATGGAAGCTTTAGTTTACACATTTTTACTTATTGGTACGTTAATAGTAATTTTCTTTGCTGTGTTCTTCAGAGAAAGTCCAAGAATTATTAAAAAATAAAACCATGTTATATGGTTTTATTTTTAGTCTTCATGTTCTTCAAAAGGATCTCGTAAATTTTGAGAAGCAGGTCCGAAAGCGGTATATATAGAATATGTTGTAATTCCTAGAAGTAAACTCGATACAAAAATAACAATAATAGTTCCTGTTTCCATGTTATATTACTATTTAAATTAACAATTTAGTATTATATAACATCTAATAGAAAAATTAATTTATTCAAAAATAAATATTTTTATGGCATTACGAACAAGATTAGGTGAAATCTTAAGACCATTAAATGCTGAATACGGTAAAGTTGCTCCAGGTTGGGGAACAACTCCAATTATGGGAGTAGTAATGGCCGCGTTTTTAGTATTTTTATTAATTATTTTACAAATCTACAATTCATCATTAATTATTGAAAATGTAGATGTAGATTGGGCAAACGGACTTGTATAAAAAATAAGTTTTCGTAAACTTAATTTAGCACATAGCAAAAACTAATATAAAATATGGTAGATATATCTTAGCAATAATGTTAAGATATATCTACCAATTAAAACATAAACTAACGAATCTATGGATATTATAAGTCTAGGTTGGGCTGGTTTAATGACGATGTTTACATTTTCATTAGCACTAGTAGTATGGGCTCGAAATGGTTTCTAATACTTTAAATTCTTAAATTTTTAAATCTATAATGGAATTAATTTTAACTATCTTTCCGTATGCTAGCCCTGAAATTGTGACAGCAGCATTTACATGTTTCTTCATGACTTTATTTGGTCTTTCATTAGGATTTGCTTTATTAAAAGTTCAAGGTGAATAGACAAGATTTAATAATAATATATTAATATTATTATTAAATTATCTTAACGGGACTGACGAGACTCGAACTCGCAACTTCCGCCGTGACAGGGCGGTGCTCTAACCAATTGAACTACAATCCCAAATATTTTTTATTTAAGCAAAACTACATTCATGTTACAATTTATCTAACAATTTGTCAAATAAAAATTTAAGGAGAAACAGGGATTCGAACCCTGGGTACAAATAATTGTACGATAGATTAGCAATCTATTGCTTTCGACCACTCAGCCATTTCTCCAACTTTAAAAGTTTATTTGATAAGCAAATTATTTTAAATAATACCTATTTAAAATAATTCAACATTTTTTTTCAGGCACTTTTCTTTACATGGCTCCGGTTGGATTTGAACCTACGACCTTGGGCTTATGAATCCCCTGCTCTAACCACTGAGCTACGGAGCCTTGCAAGTCACTCTAAACTCAAAATGATTATAACATTATCGGAATAAAAATTTTATTCTTTTTGAAAATTAATTCAATTTTATATTTGTAGTTTATATTGAAGAAAAATTACTCTTTCTCCTCAATATAAATTAAAAGATTTAATCTTCAATATCGTTTGAAGAAATATAAATAAAAAATAAAGCCATACTTAAAGCTGGAAAGACAATTCCAACAATAGGAACTAAAATTGCGGGTAAAAAAGCAGCTGCCATAAATTAGATTAAATTTTAAAAGTTTTTAAATTAATAATGGATAATAGCAAAGATTACTACTATCCATTTTATACTAAAAAATACAATAATAAAACATTAATATAATTCAGAAAATTAATAATTTTTAAAGTAAAATTAATAATATTAAATCGAAGATTTTTATCATTTCAAGTTATATCTAAATAAATTTAAGAATTATGGAAACTTTATTATTATCTCGTTTACCTGAAGCATATATTGTTTTTAGCCCTATTGTCGATGTATTACCTGTTATTCCGGTATTTTTCTTATTATTAGCTTTTGTATGGCAAGCGTCTATCGGATTTAGATAATTTAAAATATATAATTTAAATTATCTAAGCTATAATTCTTGCTTAGTAACTTATGTTATAATAATTTATATAAAATTAAAAAATAAATGGTTGAACCTTTATTATCTGGAATTGTTTTAGGTATGATTACCGTTTCAGCTTTTGGTCTTTTTGTCGCAGCATTTTTACAATATCGTCGTGGAAGTCAATTTGATATTTAGTTAATTTGGAAATTTTGTAAATTTACAAAATTTCCATCAGTAAAAAAAAATATTTGACTAATTAACTGATTTATAGTATATATAACTATAAAGTTTGAATTCAAAAAAACCAAACTTTAAAAATATGAAATTAGTATAGCTGGTGTAGCTCAACGGTAGAGCAACGGATTTGTAATCCGTAGGTTGGGGGTTCAAATCCCTTCACCAGCTTTAAAAAATAAAAAGTATAATAAAAATATTTAATATATTAATCTTACCTATTTTAAATAATTAGGTAAGATTAATAAAAAAGAATTAATCGATAGGACGCATTGATAATACAGGTTCGTTAGCACGGTTAATACCTTTCTCGAAACCAGCAGCAGCAGCACGAGCACGACCAGAGTGCCACCAGTGACCAATTAAGAAGAAGAATCCTAAGAAGAAATGTGAACAACATAACCATGAACGTGGTGATACATAATTTACAGAGTTAATTTCTGTTGCTACACCACCTACAGAATTTAATGATCCTAAAGGAGCATGTGTCATGTATTCAGCAGCACGTCTTTCTTGCCATGGTTGAATATCATTTTTAATTTTATTGATATCTAAACCATTCGGACCACGTAAAGGTTCAACCCACGGTGCACGTAAATCCCAGAAACGCATTGTTTCACCACCAAAAATGATCTCTCCACTTGGAGAACGCATTAAGTATTTACCTAAACCAGTAGGACCTTGTGCAGATGAAACATTTGCACCTAATCGTTGATCTCTTACTAAGAAAGTAAATGCTTGAGATTGTGAAGCTTCTGGACCTGTTGGACCATATAATTCACTAGGATATGCAGTATTGTTATACCAAGAATATAAAGAAGCAGTGAAACCCATTAAAGATATTGCTGCTAAACTATATGATAAGTACGCTTCACCAGACCAAACAAATGCTCGACGAGCCCATGCAAATGGTTTTGTAAAGATATGCCATAATCCACCAACAATACAAAGAACACCTACCCAAATATGACCACCAACTACATCTTCCATATTGTTAACAGATACAACCCATCCATCGCCACCAAAAGGTGAACGGAACACGTAACCAAAAATTACAATTGGATTTAATGTAGGTGTTGTAATGAAACGTACATCACCACCACCTGGAGCCCAAGTATCGTAAACACCACCGAAGTACATAGCTTTGATAACTAATAAGAATGATCCTACACCTAATAAACATAAGTGAATACCTAAAATTGTTGTCATCTTATTTTTATCACGCCAATCATAACCAAAGAATGGGAATGATTCTTCTAATGTATCTGGACCTAATAAAGAATGATAAATACCACCAAAACCTAAAACCGCAGAAGATATTAAATGAACAACACCTACTGCAAAGTAAGGTAATGTTGATGTAATTTCTCCACCTGGTCCAATACCATAGCCTAAAGTAGCTAAGTGAGGAATACAAATGAAACCTTGTTCATATAAAGGTTTCTCTGGTACAAAATGAGATACTTCAAATAATACCATAGCTCCTGCCCAGAATACCATTAAACCAGCATGAGCAACGTGAGCTCCTAATAATTTACCTGAAACATTGATTAAACGCGCATTACCACTCCACCAAGCAAAACCTGTTGACTCGATGTCGCGACCTGCGATACTACTATTAAAGGGCGTTTCCACGTGGTAATACCTCCTCAGGGAATACAAAGTTTTCATGTGGTTGATCTTGAGCAGCCATCCAAGCACGAATACCTTCGTTTAATAATATGTTTTTTGTGTAGAATGTTTCAAATTCAGGATCTTCAGCAGCACGTAATTCTTGTGAAACAAAATCATAAGCACGTAAATTTAATGCTAAACCAACAATACCAATTGCACTTGTCCATAAACCTGTTACAGGTACAAATAACATGAAGAAGTGTAACCAACGTTTGTTTGAGAAAGCTACGCCAAAAATTTGTGACCAGAAGCGATTAGCTGTTACCATTGAATACGTTTCTTCTGATTGAGTTGGAGTAAATGCACGGAATGTGTTTGCAGCATCACCATCTTCAAATAAAGTATTTTCAACAGTTGCACCATGAATAGCACATAATAATGCACCACCTAAAATTCCAGCAACACCCATCATATGGAATGGATTTAATGTCCAGTTATGGAAACCTTGTAAGAATAATAAGAAACGGAAAATTGCTGCAACACCAAAACTTGGTGCAAAGAACCAACTTGCTTGACCTAATGGGTATAATAAGAATACAGATACGAAAACTGAAATAGGACCAGAAAACGCAATAGCGTTATAAGGACGAATACCCACTAAACGAGCAATTTCAAATTGACGTAAACAGAAACCAATTAAACCAAAAGAACCATGTAATGCAATAAACGCCCAAAGACCACCAATTTGACACCAACGTGTGAAATCACCTTGTGCTTCTGGACCCCATAATAATAATAAAGAGTGTCCCATACTGTTAGCAGGAGTTGATACTGCTGCTGTTAAAAAGTTACAACCTTCAAGATAAGAAGTAGCTAAACCATGTGTATACCATGATGTTACAAATGTTGTTCCTGTTAACCAACCGCCTGTAGCTAAATAAGCTGTTGGAAATAATAATAAACCTGACCAACCAACGAATACAAATCGATCTTTCTTTAACCAGTCATCAATAAGATCAAATAAGCCACGTTCTTGGTTTTGCCCAATAGCAATGGTCATATTATAAAAATCCTTTAATTAATTTAAAATTAGGGGATAAACGTATTAATTATCTATTTTATCCAAATCTTTACAACTACTAAATATAATTATATAGCATCCCTGCATAAATTTTACAGATATTTTATTTTATAAAAATATTTAGAAATTGACGTAAAATAATATATTATCAATAAGTCAATTAGCATTCATGAACAACTTTTGGACAAATATTCTTAGATATCCAAGATTTTTTATTAGTAGTTTATTAGGTTTAATATTAGTTATTCTTACGCCGTTTCGAAATTTATTTAAAATACCAAAGCTACGTATTCTTCTTATTATTTTAATTGTTACAACGTTTTTATCACTTTATTTTGTTATTTTAAACATGACAGGAATGTAATTTATTCTTTATTGGGCCGGGTTGGATTCGAACCAACGTAACTTGACGTAGCGGATTTACAATCCGCCCCCTTTAACCACTCGGGCACCGACCCTATCGGTACCTAATGATAACATACTTACTATTTAAATACAATAATTAAACAAAATAGAATAATAATGAAAAGTTATAATTAAAAGAGAAAAGTTTTTCATTTACTTGAAATATTGACGTTTTGAGTTTTTATATATATTATTATCGTATATTATACCTTTTTAGTTAATAATATATTTTTGGGCAATTAACTCAGCGGTAGAGTGTCTGCCTTACAAGCAGAAGGCCACAGGTTCAAATCCTGTATTGCCCATAATTAGGGCCTATCGTCTAACGGATTAGGACAGAAACCTTCTAAGTTTCCAATGTAGGTTCGATTCCTACTGGGCCTACAAAATACATTTAATAAGAATTATCTACATTTTAAGGTTATAAGTTTTCGTATTTTTCTGAGACTATTTTGGGTTACCTGGGACTCGAACCCAGAACTATTCGGTTAAAAGCCGAGTACTCTACCATTGAGTTAGCAACCCTACCTGTATTATACCACAATCTTATAGGATTCTTCTAGGTTTTTATTTTAGTTTTAAAGAAATAGTTTTTTTATTTTAAATAAATTATTATTAAAAATAATAATTTTTCTTTACTATTTTTAAAGTAAAATTATAACTAACATTACGGGTTATTTTATTCATTAAAATTTCATTAACATTTAAATTAAATAAACAAGGATTTTAAAATGATTAATTGGCAAGTTATAGGTCAGCTAATTTCTACAGGTGTTATTATGTTATCAGGTCCAGCTATTATTGTTTTATTAGCCTTAAAAAAAGGTAATCTTTAATTCTTTTCTTATTATCAATCTAAAAATTTAAAAACTTATGTTAATTACAGCTTTAGTAGCTCTGTTAGTTTTAGTTTCATTAGGCTTAGTTGTTACTGTTCCTGTAGCATTAGCTACTCCGGGTGAATGGGATGCATCAAAACCATCTTTTAATCGTGCTTTTCAACTTTGGATTGGTCTTGTTTTAGTTATTGCAATCGCAGATGGGATTGCAACATCAATTTAGAAATTATAGTTTAACTATAATTTCTAAACTATTGACAATTAGTATCTTTTAGTTTAAATTAACTTTAGGTTGAAAGATATAACTAAAGTATAGTTAGTATTCTAACAGCGGGCATAGCTCAGTGGTAGAGCGCAACCTTGCCAAGGTTGATGTCGCGCGTTCGAATCGCGTTGCCCGCTTCAATTTTAGCCCCCATCGTCTAGAGGCCTAGGACAGCTCCCTTTCACGGAGCAGACAGGGATTCGAATTCCCTTGGGGGTAATATAAGGTAAATATTGTAAGATTCATTCTGTGATGAATTTTACAATATTTACAGTTAGTTAATAATATGTTATTATTTTTTTTGACAGAAAATCAACAAATCAATGCCAATTTTTATTATTCTATCTAAACACTTTATCTTCAATATTTGTTTTAATGAACTTAAATTAAAGTTCTCTAGAAAAAAATAAGAAGTTTTAATTCTTAGATTATTAATATGGTATTGAGCTTTTATTTTTATTAACTTAATACGCAAAGAGAGTACAATATGTACTATTTGTTTTATACAATACTTTTTTTAATTCAAATCACACAAGAAACGGTATTAAATTGGTTTAATATTGAAACTCCGCTTAATCAAAAAATTAATGAATACCGTGAACTTTATGGTTTAATTCCAACAGATGAATCCATTTATATAGAAAACTTACAGCAAAGCTCTCAAACTTCACCTGCTTTTTCTTTAGATACTTTAAGATTGATTATCGAAGGGTATTGGGAAAAAATTCGTGAAACGGGATTAGGTTTATCAGAAATTGATAATTTAATTGTTTTAATTATTATTATTCGTCTTATAGTTCTAATTATTAGATATAATATATTTACAGGTTTTGTAATTACAGGTATTGGAATTATTGCAGGATATTTATGGTATTCTACTTTTATTTCAACATTATTTGTATACGAAAATGCTTTATATAAAAATGCTTTAACGTTTAGATTAGGAGTTGATGCAAATCAAATTAGGCGAATGCTTCAAGCTAAAGTAATGAGTTCTTCTTATCAAATACGTTTGACTAATCCTGTAGGAATAATGATTTATGCTTTAGGTACAGGTTCTGTTTATGACGGTCACAGGATTGATCCAATTTCTATGTTTATGTCAAGTATACCTGAAGGTTTTCCAAAAAAAGATTGGATTGAAGGTACGTATTACTTGTTTTATAGAAAAATAATCCCTGTAACAATGCGTGCGATTTTAGATTTCATAGATGCATTCACATCTTATGCTGTCTATACAATAATTACAAGAGTAAATAAACGTTATTGTCCATATCTTATTCGTTGGCATTGGACTTTACTTATTATTTTAAAGTTTTTTGAACCCTTTATTACTTACCTGATTTACAGAATAAATGATTATTCTTATAATATTGTTTATCCGCAAATATTAAAAGCTAAAGAATACGGAATTACTTTATCTCAACCTGCTTTTGAAATGCAATTGTTAAATTATGTTTGTTTTACGATTATTATAATTCATTTATCTTTTCTTTTATTTTCTATGTTACATGCTTTATGTGGTCAATATTTTTATATTCCATTTTTTACGGAAAATGTGGAACTACATATAGGAGAACGTAATAAACTTGATAAATATAGTGGAGGTTATACAGCATGGCAAGATGAAAAGAAATCTTCTAGTGGTCAATTCAAATTAAAAATTTGGTATGGTTGGTTCGGACGAGGTACAAATAATGATGGAGATATAATACCAACAGTAATACGGTACATTAAAAAATTATTAATGTTACCTTTTATTAATATTTGGAAATTTATAAAAAATTTTAATAAATAATATAAATGATGTGTACTCTATTTTTTATTAAGAGTACACATATCTTTTATCTTATAACGATGAACCTAAACCTGAGTATGCACCGTAAATAAATAAGCTAAGCATTGTAATTACTGCTAAACCACCTACTAAACCTACAAGCCATAAAGGAATTCGACCAGTATTTGCCATAAAAAAACTCCTGTAATATTAAACTATTAGTTGAAGAAATAACTTGAAAATAATACCGCTAAAACGAAAATTAAAAGAAGTCCCCAGAAAAGTGAAGTTCTATTTAATTCTACTGCTTGTTTATTAGGATTTGGACCTGTCATAAAAATTACCTCGTATATATTTGTTTAGTTTATCGTTGAATGAACTGCATTGCAGTAATTCCGCCTAAAAAGAAAACTGTTGGTACAGCTAATCCATGAACTGCTAACCAACGGAAAGTAAAAATGGGATACGCTACAGGCTGATTAATATTTTTTGCCATTTTATCTCCTTAAATTATAAACCTTTAGTTAAATCTTCTAATTCTTGTTTTGCACTGAAACGATCGTTTACTAATGGTACTTGTTGACGATCTTGCGTAAAGTATTCATTAGGACGTGGAGTTCCAAATACATCATAAGCTAAACCAGTACTTACAAATAGCCATCCTGATACAAAAAGAGATGGAATTGTAATACTATGAATAATCCAGTAACGTACACTTGTAATAATATCCGAGAATGGACGTTCGCCCGTAGATCCACCAGACATAGTAATATTTACTCCTATAAAAAATGATTGTTGCTCATTCGAAATTTTATTATAAAGCGGGCAGGGGGAATCGAACCCCCATCATTAGCTTGGAAGGCTAAGGTTTTACCACTAAACTATGCCCGCATAAGCTTATTATAGACATATGCGGGTATAAAAGCAATAAAATCTTATAAATTTTCTAATTTTAAATCCAAAAATTTTGCTAGGTCTGCTGCTTCTTCTTCTAAATCTGAAATTGAAATAGGTTCTTGTACAGGTGTAAGTGGTATTTTACGTTCATCTTTTAAACATAAATAAATACTTCTTGTAGGATTTAACCCTTCTGTAATTTTAATACCTATTGAACGAATATTTGTTAAAGGATAGGTTAAAAGTACTTGACGGTTTTTTCCGGGGAAACCTTTTCTAACAATTTTAACTAAATTTTCAAATTTATTATACTCATTATAACCCCCTCCTATATCAAGAATTATGGTAAAACAAATATAAATACTAAGACCTAAACTAAGAGTTCCATAAAACATCATTACCAAACCCTGAGGAATAAAAACTAATTCACTTGGATTTGAAAATGGTAAAAAATTTTTATTAAAATAACTTGAAACTCCTGCTAGCAAAAACCCAAGTCCACCAACTAAAAGAATAAATGACCAAAAATAATTACTAAATCGTCTAGAGCCAATAATTATATCTTGACGAATTTCTTGTTCCATTTTTATAATTTTTATTTAAATCAGCTTAATTGATTTGAAACCTAAAAATAAACCTGATGCAACCGCGAAACAAAATCCAACTAATAAAAAGTAATCGATAGCAACTGTCATAAAATCTTTATTATTTTGTTAATTTGAAGTTTATAAAAATTTTTTAATATATTAATATATATTATATAGTAATAAAGTAAAAAATTTTGGTTGATAAAACTTTTCATAGATTTTATTTCTCAAAATTTTAAACATTCAAAGAATTTTATTATTAATTTCATTAAAATTTAAAATAAATTTATGGCTAATTTTATTAAACCATATAATGATGACCCCTTTGTGGGACATTTAGCAACGCCAATTACATCTTCAGCTGTAACTCGGGCAATATTACAAAACTTACCAGCATACCGTTTCGGATTAACTCCTTTGTTAAGAGGATTAGAAATTGGATTAGCACATGGATACTTTTTAATGGGTCCTTTTGTTAATTTAGGACCACTACGTAATTCAGATATCGGTTTATTAGCAGGTTTCCTTTCAACTATTGGTTTAATTTTAATTTTAACTCTAGGTTTAACTATTTATGGTGTTGCTACTTTTGAAAATATAACTTCAGAATCTGCAACAGATCTACAAACAAAAAATGCTTGGAATCAATTTAAGGGAGGATTTTTTGTAGGTGCTTGTGGTAGTGCTGGATTTGTATTTATTTGTTTATCAAGTATTCCTACCTTTACAATAAACTAAATTTATAATAACATAATGAGTCAGTTAACCATAACTGATTCATTTTATAAAATAATAATTAACTTTTTTAGAATCTGATTATATGAACACTACCTTAGTAAATCTGCAAGAAGAGTATGCAAAAACAGAAATTTCAAAAATTTTAAATATATTAAATCAAGAATTAGTAGGACTAGCACCTGTAAAATCGCGTATTCGTGAAATTGCTGCATTATTATTAATAGATAAATTACGACAAAGTGTAGGAATTACGGCAGCTAATCCAGGTTTACATATGTCATTTACAGGTAGCCCTGGTACAGGTAAGACTACTGTTGGTTTAAAAATGGCTGATATTCTATTTCAGTTAGGATATAGTAAAAAAGGACATTTATTAACAGTTACTCGTGATGATTTAGTAGGTCAATATATTGGTCATACTGCTCCTAAAACAAAAGAAGTTTTAAAGAAAGCAATGGGTGGAGTTTTATTTATTGATGAAGCTTACTATCTATATAAACCAGATAATGAACGAGATTACGGTTCAGAAGCTATTGAAATTTTATTACAAGTTATGGAAAATCAACGAGATGACTTAGTTGTTATTTTAGCAGGTTATAAAGCTCCTATGGATAAATTTTACGAATCAAATCCAGGTTTATCATCACGTATTGCTAATCATATTGATTTTCCTGATTACAGTGTAGATGAATTATTACAAATTTCAAAACTTATGTTACAGGATCAACAATATCAATTAACTCCTGATGCAGAAGTTGCGTTTAAACAATATATAGCAAAACGAAAAGAACAACCTTTATTTGCAAATGCAAGAAGTGTAAAAAATGCATTAGATCGTGCTCGCATGCGTCAAGCCAATCGTATTTTTGATAGCCGTGGTCAAATTTTAACAAAAAAAGAATTAGTTAATCTAGAAGCACAAGACATTTTACAAAGTACTGTTTTTAATTAAAAATATAATATGAGTTTACTTGTTATAGGTGGAACTGGAACATTAGGACGACAAATTGTTCTTCAAGCTTTAACCAAAGGTTATCAAGTTAGATGTTTAGTTCGTAATTTTAGAAAAGCTAATTTTTTAAAAGAATGGGGTGCTGAATTAGTATATGGTGATTTAACAAAACCTGAAACAATAGCACCTTGTTTAAGAGGAATTACAGCTGTTATTGATGCATCAACTAGTAGACCCGATGACTTAAATGCTTTAAAAACTGTAGATTGGGAAGGTAAATTATGCTTAATTGAAGCTTCTAAAGTTGCGAATATTCAGCGGTTTATTTTTTTCTCAGCACAAAATGCTGAAAACTTTACAAATATTCCACTAATGAAATTAAAATATAGAATTGAAGAAAAATTAAAAAAATCTGAAATTCCATATACAATTTTTAGATTAACTGGGTTTTATCAAGGTTTAATTGAACAATATGCAATCCCTATTCTTGAAAATTTACCAATTTGGGTAACAAATGAAAATATGTATGTATCTTATATGGATACACAAGATATTGCAAAATTCTGTTTAAGAGCTTTACAATTACCAAAAACAAAAAATCAAACGTTCTTTTTAAATGGTTTAAAAGGTTGGGTTTCTTCGGAAATTATAAAATTATGCGAACAATTAGCAGGTCAGTCTGCTAAAGTTCAACGAATTCCTACTTTTATTTTAACATTAGTAAGTAATTTCTTTGGATTTTTTGAATGGGGTCAAAATATTAGTGATCGACTTGCATTTGTTGAGATTTTAACTGTAAAAAATAATTCAAATAATTCAAAATCAACTTTCGAATTATATAAAGTCTTTAAAATAGATTCCTCTGAAATTATTCAATTAGATGATTATTTCTTAGAATATTTTATACGTTTATTAAAACGCTTAAGAGACATTAATTTTGAAGATGTTCAAAAACAAAAAAATCTTATTATTTAGGTCAGTTATTTAATATGAATTATATAAGCTGTATTATTCGAATTCTTGAAATACCAAAAATTGAGTTAGGATCAAATAATATTGAAATGGTTCGTTTTAGAGTACAGTTACCTTCTATTAGAAACAAAGTCCAATCTCCTATTGTTATTTATTCGACAATTTGGGGAAATTTGGCTTACGATATCATTAGTTATTATCGAATTAATGATTATGCTTTAATTGAAGGTTATATATCAACTTCCTCTAATAATAAAAAAAATGACTCTTCAATTAATTTAAACATAACTAAACTTTATCCATTTTTGTTTAAAGTACAATCAGATAAAGGGAAATAAATCGAAAGAGAAAATTTATTTAATATTTGAATAATAAAAAAATTTAGATTTATCATATTTTAGTATAATTAATATTATTAAAACTAGTTTCTAGGAAAAATTAAATGTTAGCTTTAAAAATTTTAGTATACACAACAATTATCTTCTTTGTTTCATTATTTATTTTTGGATTCCTTTCAAGTGATCCATCACGTAATCCAAATCGTAAAGATCTTGAGTAATAATCAATAATATTTTAAACAAATCTTAGAAAATTTGTTTAAAATAAAAATTTTTTATATTAGTATATATAGTAACAATTCAACTTATTGAAATTTTTTACCAAATTAACAATTTTAATTTTTTCTGTTATGAAACGTTTAAATTTAACTAATTTAATTTTTGCTATTTTATTATTGTTTAGTCCAATTACTGCTCAAGCAGATGTAGGTGGTTTAACAAAATGTAGTGATTCTCCAGCTTTCACTAAACGCTTAAACGCAAGTGTGAAAAAATTAGAGCAACGTATGGCTAAATATGAAGCAGATTCACCTCCAGCTTTAGCTCTAAAACAACAAATTGAAAGAACCCAAGCTCGTTTTGACAAATATGGTAGATCAGAATTATTATGTGGAACTGATGGTTTACCGCATTTAGTTGCAGATGGCCGTTGGAGTCATGCTGCGGAGTTTATTTTACCAGGTTTTGGTTTTATTTATATTTCTGGTTGGATTGGATGGGTTGGTCGTAAATATCTTAGAGCTGTTAGTACAACTAAAAATCCTTCTGAAAGTGAAATTATTATTAATGTACCCTTAGCATTAAAAATTATGACAACGGGTTATATTTGGCCAATTTCAGCATATCAAGAATTAATTAGTGGTGATTTAGTTGCTCGAAAAGATGAAATTACAGTATCTCCACGTTAAATTTATTCACAAAATATAATATATATAATTAAAGTTATGAATAATTTTCAAAAATATTTATCAACAGCTCCTGTTCTTTTAACAATTTGGATGACTTTTACTGCAGGATTTATTATTGAAATAAATCGATTCTTTCCTGATATGCTAGGACTATACTTTTAAAAAAAAAAATTTATATTTTAATTGGATTAAAAATTTAATCCAATTAAAATACTTATTATTAAGCAAACTTACCTGATGTTGAAGCAATAACAAAAGCAGCGTATGTTAAAATATAACCAACTGCGAAATGTACTAAACCTACAAGTCGAGCTTGTACAATTGATAAAGCAACAGGTTTATCTCTCCAACGTACTAAGTTAGCTAAAGGTGTACGTTCGTGAGCCCAAACTAATGTTTCAATTAATTCTTGCCAGTAACCACGCCATGAAATTAAGAACATGAAACCTGTAGCCCAAATTAAATGTCCAAATAAGAACATCCACGCCCATACTGATAAATTGTTCATACCAAATGGGTTGTAACCATTGATTAATGGTGAAGAATTTAACCATAAATAGTCACGTAACCAACCCATAATGTAATTTGATGATTCATCAAATTGACCAGGATTACCACCCCAAATTGTCATATGTTTCCAATGCCAGTAGAATGTTGTCCAACCGATTGTATTTAACATCCAGAACATAGCTAAGTAGAAAGCATCCCATGCTGAAATATCACAAGTACCACCACGGCCTGGACCGTCACAAGGGAAACTGTAACCAAAGTCTTTTTTATCTGGCATTAATTTTGAACCTCTGGCATCTAATGCACCTTTTACTAAAATTAATGTAGTAACGTGTAAACCTAAAGCAATTGCATGATGTACTAAGAAATCACCAGGGCCAATTTTTAAGAATAAGTCATTTTGACCACTATTAATTGCTTCTAACCAACCTGGTAACCATAATTGATTACCAGCAATTGTTGCTGGACTAGTAGATGATGCTAATAAAACATTCATTTGGTAAACTGCTTTACCAGAGGCTGCTTGAATATATTCTGCAAATAAAGGTTCAAATAAGATTTGTTTTTCAGGTTGACCAAAAGCTACCACAGTATCATTATGAATATATAATCCTAGAGTATGGAAACCTAAGAATAAAGATGCCCAGCTTAGATGAGAAATAATAGCTTCTTTATGTTCTAACATTCTAGCTAAAACATTACCCTTATTTAATTCTGGATCGTAATCACGAACAAAGAAGATTGCACCATGAGCAAAAGCTCCAACCATTAAGAATCCGGCTATATATTGATGATGTGTATATAAAGCTGCTTCTGTTGTAAAATCTTTTGATAAAAATGCATAAGGATTTATTGCATACATGTGTTGTGCAGTTAACGATGTAGCTACACCTAAACATGCTAAAGCTAAACCTAATTGCATGTGTAATGAATTTGTAATTGTTTCAAATAAACCAATATGACCTTTACCTAATTCACCTCCAGGAGGACGATGAGCATCTAAAATCTCTTTCATATTATGCCCAATACCAAAGTTTGTACGGTACATATGACCTGCAACAATAAATACAACAGCGATAGCTAATTGATGATGTGCTATATCACTTAACCATAAAGCTTTCGATTGAGGATGAAAACCTCCTAAAAACGTTAAAATTGCTGTACCAGCACCTTCACTTGTACCATATACATGATTTACAGAATCTGGATTTTCTGCGTATACAGTCCAATTTCCAGTATAGAATGGTGTTAATCCAGCTGGATGTGGAGGAGTTGTTAAAAAATTATCCCAACCTACATGAACACCACGTGAAGCTGGTAATGCTACGTGAACAAGGTGACCTGTCCATGCTAATGAACTTACACCTAATAAACCTGATAAATGATGGTTTAATCGAGATTCATTATTTTTAAACCATGATAAACTTGGTCTAAATTTAGGTTGTAAATGTAACCAACCAGCAAATAATAAAGCACTAGCTAATAATAATAAACCTATAGAACCTTGGTATAATTCTTGATTAGTTCTAAATCCGATAGTATACCACCATTGGTATACACCAGAGTATGCTATATTTACAGGGTATGTATTACCTTTACTAAATGCTTTTAATGCTGATTCACCAAAATGTGGATCCCAAATAGCATGAGCGATTGGTTTCGTTTTTAATGGATTGCTAACCCATTTTTCAAAATTTCCTTGCCAAGCAACGTGAAATAAATTTCCTGATGTCCATAAAAATATCACAGCTAAATGACCAAAATGTGATGCGAAAATTTTTTGGTATAAATTTTCTTCAGTCATCCCGTCATGTGCTTCTAAATCGTGGGCAGTTGCAATACCGTACCAAATACGTCGTGTTGCAGGATCTTGTGCAAGGGCTTGGCTAAACTTGGGAAATTTAGTTGCCATAATTATTCGATGCCTTTTCATATAAATATTGATTAGAAATAACTCAAAAATGGCCTTTAACTCGTATTTTTAATAAAATATTTTAAAAAGTTTTTAAAATATTTTTTTAGCTTATTGATATAGCACGTGCTAAGAAGAATGACCAAGTTGTTCCTATACCACCTAATAGATAATGTGCTAAGCCAACTGCACGACCTTGTGTAATACTTAAAGCGCGTGGTTGAATAGTAGGTGCAAAGTTTAACTTATTATGTGCCCATACAATAGACTCAATTAATTCTTGCCAGTAACCACGACCACTAAATAAGAACATTAAACTAAATGCCCAAATAAAGTGAGCTCCTAAGAAAATTAAACCATAAGCAGATGAAGCTGAACCATAAGATTGAATTACTTGTGATGCTTGTGACCATAAGAAATCACGTAACCATCCATTAATTGTAATTGAACTTTGAGCAAAATTTCCACCTGTAATATGAGAAATACTACCATCAGGAGTTACAGTACCCCAAACATCTGATTGCATTTTCCAACTAAAATGGAAAATTACTACAGAAATAGAATTGTACATCCAAAATAACCCTAAAAATACGTGATCCCAACTAGAACTTTGACAAGTACCACCACGACCTGGACCGTCACAAGGGAAACGGAAACCTAAAGTAGCTTTATCTGGAATTAATTTAGAACTACGTGCATATAATACACCTTTTAGTAAAATTAATACAGTTACGTGAATTGTAAAAGCATGGATATGATGTACCATGAAATCAGCAGTTCCTAGTTTAATTGGCATCATTGCAATTTTACCACCTACTTCAACTACTTCACCACCGAATGCATAACTAGTTGTTGCTAATGCATTTGGAGCTGTTGTACCTGGTGCTAATAAATGGATATTTTGAATCCATTGTGCAAAAATAGGTTGTAATTGGATTGCTTTATCTGAGAACATGTCTTGTGGACGGCCTAAGGCACGCATAGTATCATTATGAACATAGAAACTGAAAGCATGTGTTCCTAAGAATATACAAACCCAGTTTAAATGTGAAATAATAGCATCACGATGACGTAAAACCCGATCTAATAGATTATTATAATTATTTGCTGGTGTATAATCACGTACCATAAAAATAGCACCATGAGCTGCACCACCTACAACACAAAAACCACCAATCCACATATGATGAGTGAATAATGATAATTGCGTTGCATAATCTGTAGCAATGTACGGATAAGGTGGCATTGCATACATGTGATGTGCTACAATAATACTTAACGAACCCATCATAGCTAAGTTAATTGCTAATTGAGCATGCCAAGATGTTGTTAGAATTTCATATAAACCTTTATGGCCTTCACCTGTAAAAGGACCTTTATGGGCTTCTAAAATTTCTTTCATATTATGCCCAATACCAAAGTTTGTACGGTACATATGACCTGCAACAATAAATAACACAGCTAATGCTAAATGATGATGTGCTATATCACTTAACCATAAACCACCTGTAATTGGATTTAAACCACCTTTAAATGTTAAAAAGTCAGAATATTCACCCCAATGACCACTGAAAAATGGTGCTAACCCTTTTCCAAAACTTGGGTATAATTGACTCATTAATTCTCGGTTAATTAAAAATTCATGTGGTAATGGAATTTCTTGTGGAGATACACCGGCATCTAATAATTTATTAATTGGTAATGCAACATGAATTTGATGGCCTGACCAAGATAAACATCCTAAACCTAATAAACCTGCTAAATGATGATTCATCATTGATTCAGCATTTTGGAACCACTCTAATTTAGGAGCAGCTTTGTGATAATGGAACCAACCAGCAAATAACATGATAGCTGACATAGCTAAACCACCAATTGCTATCCAGTATAATTCTACTTCACTAGTAATCCCTTCTGCACGCCACATTTGGAACCAACCTGATGTTGTTTGAACACCTTGGAAATTTCCTCCAAGGTCACCATTTAAAACTTCTTGACCTACAATAGGCCAAACAACTTGTGAACTTTGTTTAATATTAATTGGATCACTTAGCCATGCAGAGTAATTTGAAAAATACGCACCATGGAAATGCATACCACTAATCCAGAAAAATATAGCAGCAAGTTGACCAAAATGAGCACTAAAAACTTTACGTGATACTTCTTCTAAAGAACTTGTTTGACTATCAAAATCGTGAGCATCTGCATGTAGACTCCAAATCCAAGTTGTTGTTTTTGGACCTTTTGCTAAAGTTCTTGAAAAATGACCTGGTTGAGCCCATTTTTCAAAACTTGTCTCTACAGCGTTTTTTTCAACAAAAACTTGCACATTCTTTGTGCGGTTATCAGTTGAGCTTATTGCCATTAACTTTTCTCCTTGTTAGGAGATGATAATTTAAGAAACTCTC